ATTGTCTGGGAAATTTTATAAATATTGTTTTGCTATATTAAAAACGCGCTTATATGTTAAATTCCTTAATTTAGATTATTAGTGAAAAAGTWTTTGAACATCTAAATTTTTTAGATGTTCAAAAACTTTTTCACTAATAATCTAAATTAAGAAGTATTAAATAAGCAAAACTAACGCCTCCAAATGAACCAATAAAAAATCCAGAAGTAAATTGGTTCCAATTTTTACCATTTAATAAATCATTTTTATTAATCACCTCAGAATCTTGGAAAGTTACTTTTCCATACATAGCTAAGCAAACAGTTAATATTGTTACTAAACCTACAGAAGATAGAAATCCAATTAAAAGTGAAATTTCAGATGCTCGTAATGGTCCTAATTTTTCAAAAGGTCCTAGTAATAAATAACCATGTGCCATACCAATTTCTAACCCTCGTAAAAGAGGAGATAGTCCTTTTCTATAAGCTGGTAAACTACCTAAATAAGCTTTTGTTGCTGCTGATGAAGTGACTGGTGTTGATAAGTGCCCAACCGAAGGATCATCGTTGTAAGGTTTAATAAAACTTGTCATAAGTATTTTGTAAAACTTTATTATATAAAAATATTTATATCTTTTTAAAAGAGAATAATTTAGGATTCCAGTGAATGAGAAATTTTATTTTTTGAACCAGTTGAGCCAATTAAATTAGTGTATTTTTTGGTTTTAGATATATAATAGTATATTATATCATTTTTTATAATTTTTAGCCAAGGAAAAAAAATGAGTGTTCTTATTGATTATGTTTTATTGTTAGGTATCGCCTTTGTACTTGCATCTGGTTTGTTTTTAGGCCTTAAAGGAATTAAATTAATTTAGTTTTTTTTAGTCTTGTTAATATTTAAATTAAATTTAGAATTTTAGTCTAAACATTTATAAATTCTATACTGTTAAGAAAATAAAGAAAGAATTATGAGCACTGAGAAAATTAATAACTTATTAAAACGTGATATTGTAGTTGGTTCTAGACGTTTTAGCAATTATTTCTGGACATTTATTTTATTTTTTGGGGGATTGGGATTTTTACTTACAGGTATTTCAAGTTATTTTCAAAAGAATTTATTATTTTTTATTAACTCAACAGAACTATCCTTTTTACCTCAAGGGCTAGTTATGACATTCTACGGAGTTGTTGCTATAAGTCTAAGTATATATATTGGGCTTACCGTTTTTTGGGATGTTGGTAGTGGGTATAATGAATTTGATAAACAAAATGAACTAGTTAGAATAGTGCGACGTGGGTTTCCTGGGAAAAACCGTCAAATATTATTAGTATATGCGTTCAAAAATATTAAAAGTATTAAATTAAATATCCAAGATGGGATTAACCCCAAGCGTGTTATTTATTTATGTACAAAGGATCAACGAGAAATTCCACTTACACCTGTTGAACAACCAAGGTCTTTAGAGATTTTGGAAAATGAAGCCTCTGAATTAGCAAGATTTTTAAATATTAATCTAGAAGGACTTTAATTTATTAAAATTAGTATAGATAATATTTATTTTTAAACTACTTATTTATTTATTTATCTTTTAGTTAGAATAAAACTAATAAACATAAATAAATTATATTATAGTAGGTTATAAGTGCGAGCATAGTTTAGTGGTAAAACCATAGCCTTCCAAGCTATTGATGCGAGTTCGATTCTCGCTGCTCGCTAATAATAAAAATTTTCACTTAAAAACTTTTTAACCCAATTATATTTTACAAGAAAAATTAGATTTTAATAGGAATGAGAAATAACTTTGTTATACTTATACACAAGAAAGGTATAATATATTTTTATAAAATGGAGAAAGTTTTAAAATGTCTGGTGGTTCAACAGGGGAACGTCCTTTTTCTGATATCATAACAAGTGTACGCTATTGGATTATTCATAGTATTACAATTCCTTCTTTATTTATTTCTGGTTGGTTATTTATAAGTACTGGTTTAGCCTATGATGTTTTTGGAACTCCTAGACCTAATGAATACTTTACACAGGACAGACAACAAGTTCCGTTAGTAAATGATAGATTTAGTGCTAAGCAAGAACTAGAAGACTTAACAAGAGGTTTATAAAAAAAATATAAAATTTAGGAGAAATACGTGACTAGAAATACAAATCAACCTGTAGCTTACCCTATTTTTACTTTTCGTTGGCTTGCTATACATGGTTTAGCTGTCCCAACGATATTCTTTATAGGTGCAATTACATCAATGCAATTTATCCAACGATAGGAGTTTATTCAATGACAGGTCCAAATCCTAATAAGCAAGAAGTTGAAATAAGTCGTACATCTTTATACTGGGGTTTATTATTATTTTTCATATTAGCAGTACTTTTCTCTAGTTATTTCTTTAACTAAAGAATTTTGTAATTACTAGGTAGAATTTTTATAAGGTTAAGAAAAGATATAGGAGCAAGAGAATATTATGGCAGGAACAGGAAGAATACCACTTTGGTTAGTCGCATTAGTTGGTGGCCTAGGAGTTATAGTTGTTGTGGGTACTTTTATTTTTGGTTCTTATTCTGGGTTAGGGTCTTCACTTTAACGATTTAACGATCAATTGTTACAGGCTTACTGTTTATCTACATTGAAAAAGACACTATTGAATAATTTTCGAAATTTCCAAGGTTCTCTAGAGAACCTTGGAAATTTCGAAAATTATTCAATAGTGTCTTTTTCAATGTAGATAAACAGTAAGCCCATAGCAACAGCAGGAAAAACTAGACCAACTAAAGGAACTAAAATTGAAGGTAAATAATTAATTAACATAATATATTTTATTAATAAATTTTGTAGTAAACGATACTAACACATAGATTTAAGACTAAATTTAAACTATACGAATGCATTCAACAAAGAGTGAAAATTTTTATAATCGTCTAAAAGAAATGCATAATTTTGCAGAAATCTACGCTAAACAAACTAATACCTTTTTTTGCTTAGACCCTTCAATAACTTCTGTAATTATTACAGGGTTAGCTACTTATAAAGATAATTATGGAGTTCCGTTATGTCCTTGTAGAAATTTTCGTAGCGAAAAAGCTGAAATTGAACTAAATTATTGGATTTGCCCTTGTGTTTCAATGCGCGAACGGAAAGAATGTCATTGCAAATTATTTGTACAACCTGATGACTCAAGTGCCTCAGAAACTCAAAAAATTAGCCTAGATACTATTTATAAAAATTTATAAATCAGCTTTTTTTGCTATAAAAATAATAAGTGGGCCTGATACAATAATTAGTGTTGCAGTAATTACTTGACCAATAACTTGCCAATTCATACGATTTTTCTCCTGAATAATTATCTAGGTATTTTTGTATACATAAAAACGGAAATACTTATTAATAACACTTATTTAAATCCACAAGACTAAAAAATCATTTATTAATACTTTTATTATAATTCAAACTAACAAAGAAAATAAAAACTAAGATACCTATTTTTATTTTCTTATAAAAGTACCTTAATTATTTTTCTACATTTTTAGTAAATCATTAGAAACCAAGTTTAATAAATTATGGACAAATATAAGTTTTTTCTTAAAAAATTCTATATTTAAAACCTTTAATTACATTAACTAATAAATTACTTTTTAAACGACCATTAATCAATAAATATTTTTACTAAGGAGTGAAGAACATATGGAAACAGTAAAAAGCTTAGAAAATTTATCTTTAGAAAAAAATTTAAACTTAAGACAAGTTTATTTAGATACACAAATAAAAACGATAATTGACATATTGGAAGAAGAACTAGTTGGTTTAATACCTGTTAAAACAAGAATTCAAGAAATTTCAGCATTACTAGTTATAGACAAATTAAGAGAAAACCTAGGGTTCACAACTGGAAACCCAGGCTTACATATGTCTTTTACTGGGAGTCCTGGTACAGGTAAAACTACTGTTGCAACTCGTATGGCTGATATTCTTTTTAAATTAGGGCATTCAAAAAAAGGACATTTATTAACTGTAACTAGGGATGATTTAGTTGGACAGTATATTGGACACACTGCTCCAAAAACTAAAGAAGTACTAAAAAAAGCAATGGGTGGTCTTTTATTTATTGATGAAGCTTACTATTTATATAAGCCAGATAATGAAAGAGATTATGGAAGTGAAGCAATTGAAATTCTGTTACAAGTTATGGAAAACCAACGTGATGATTTAGTAATTATTTTCGCAGGGTATAAAGAACGTATGGAACAATTCTATAGCTCTAACCCAGGTTTGTCTTCACGAATAGCAAACCATGTTGATTTCCCAGATTATTCTCCTGATGAATTACTTATCATCGCTAAAATGATGCTAGAAGAACAACAATATCAGTTTTCTCCTGAAGCTGAACCAGCATTTTTAAATTATATTTTAAAACGTCGTGAACAGCCATTATTTGCTAATGCTCGAAGTATAAGAAATTCTTTGGATAGAGCTCGAATGAGACAAGCAAACCGTAATTTTGATAGCGGTGGGCGTGTACTTACTAAGGCAGATTTAGTTACAATTACAGACGCTGATATTACGGCTAGTAGTGTATTTAGCTTATAATATATTAAGCTAAATTAAATTAAATAAATACAAGTAGTTAATTTCCGCATATTATGAACTTACTTAATCGCATATACAACAAATTATTGAAATATGTTGTATGTGTGATTAATTGAATTTACTCCATATCCCTTTTTTTTATATCTAAAACTATATATTAATCTTATTACCAAATATTAGAAGGTTTAATATAATATAATATAAATTGTTGTAAGATTCCATCGGATTCTTTTTTTTCCCAGTATTTATTTATCTTTCCCAAGCTCTCTAATAAATTACCCACTACCTATATTTTCTTGTTGTTTTCATTTTATCACAAAAATGATTGATTATAATAGAACACAAATTTTATATACCTAAAGTTAGTCTATTTTTTATATATTTTTTAAGTATAGATAACTTAGAAAAAACATTTTTATTTGTTATTAATTCTAGGCCATTTCTTTTAACTATTATCTTAAGATATATAGTTTTATTTATTCTATTACTATAATAATAATCCTAAGTTACAGTAATATTTGATAGGAATGCTTGAAAATATATGAATTATAAACATCTTAAACTAGAATAAGCTTGTTTGTTTTAAAAAATACTTAGTAATATTAGAAGGTAAATCTATTTTGTTATATATATAGAGTAATAAGAAGTTTTATACTTCTTATTACTCTAGCGATCTTTTGATCTATCTCTCTTATCTACCACAAAGTGGTAGTCAGAAATAAAATAATAATACAGAAATAAATCTGATTATTTTAATTGAATTAACCAACAACAGAAGGAGCAGAAATCGCAACAGGAAGAATTTCGTTAGATGCTAAATCTAATGGGAAATTATGAGCGTTACGTTCATGCATTACTTCCATACCTAAATCTGCACGGTTGATAATATCAGCCCATGTGTTGATAACACGACCTTCACTATCTACAACAGATTGGTTAAAGTTAAAACCATTTAAGTTAAATGCCATAGTACTAACACCTAAAGCTGTTAACCAAATCCCAACTACAGGCCATGCTGCAAGGAAGAAATGTAAAGCTCTAGAGTTGTTGAAACTAGCGTACTGGAAGATTAAACGACCAAAGTAACCATGTGCAGCTACAATGTTGTAAGTTTCTTCTTCTTGTCCGAATTTGTAACCGTAGTTAACAGATTCAACTTCACTTGTTTCACGGATTAAACTTGAAGTTACTAAAGAACCATGCATAGCACTGAATAATGAACCACCGAAAACACCAGCAACACCAGCCATATGGAATGGGTGCATTAAAATGTTATGTTCAGCTTGGAAAACGATCATGAAGTTAAATGTACCAGAAATACCTAAAGGCATACCGTCAGAGAAACTACCTTGACCGATAGGGTAAATTAGGAATACCGCAGAAGCTGCTGCTACTGGAGCAGAGAATGCTACGAAAATCCAAGGACGCATACCTAAACGGTAGCTAAGTTCCCATTCACGACCCATCCAACAAGCAACACCAATTAAGAAATGGAATACGATTAATTGGTAAGGACCACCATTGTATAACCATTCTTCAACTGAAGCAGCTTCCCAAATTGGGTAGAAATGGATACCAATTGCATTTGAACTAGGTATAACAGCACCACTAATGATGTTGTTACCGTATAATAAAGATCCGGCTACTGGCTCACGAATACCATCAATATCTACAGGAGGTGCTGCGATAAAAGCGATGATGTAACAAGAAGCTGCTGTTAATAATGTAGGAATCATTAAACAACCAAACCAACCAATGTATAAACGGTTTTCAGTACTAGTGATCCATGTAGCAAATGTTCCCCAATCTCTTTTTTCACTTTCGCGTCTTTCTAAAGTTGCAACCATAATAGTTTTTTTAAAATAAGTTTTAATTCTTCCCAGGTAACTTGTATTTTTCAAAAATATTTATAATTTTTACCAAGATATAAGTTAATAATAACCTGTTACTTACTATTGTAGTTATTTTACATATTAATAAAGTGGTAGATAACTATAACTTCTATTTTATATATTTAAAATAGAATAACGTTGTTAGTATACTTTCACACCTACCACTTTGTTTTTATAAAATTAAAGATAACCAATTAATATTTTAGGTAAACTGAATTAGTATTAGAATAATTGAATATATTACATATTGACAATTAAAATTTTATTACGTTACAATAGAATGCAATCTATAATTGATTATTAGTAAATCTGAATTTATTTACTAAGCATTAATTTTTTAATCTTTTAAATTATCAAAATAGAATTTCTTTATAAGAATTATTAGCTATGTCACATTCTGTAAATATTTATGATACTTGTATTGGCTGTACACAATGTGTTCGTGCTTGTCCTACTGATGTATTAGAAATGGTTCCTTGGGATGGTTGTAAAGCAAAACAAATTGCTTCAGCTCCTCGTACAGAAGATTGTGTTGGTTGTAAACGTTGTGAAACAGCTTGCCCAACAGATTTTTTAAGTGTTCGTGTTTATTTAGCCGCTGAAACAACGCGTAGCATGGGATTAGCATACTAACAATATATTAGCCAAGTATAGTTTATATATAAACTATACTTGGCTAATATGTTATTATATCACTAATAGTGGGTTGCTAACTCAATGGTAGAGTAATCGGCTTTTAACCGAAAAGTTCTGGGTTCAAGTCCCAGGTGACCCAATTAGTATTATTAAATTTATTACACGATTTTTATCTTATGAAACTTATACTTATATTTTAAAATATAAATATAAGTTTCACCAGATAAAAATTTAATATTGTTAATACATTAATTAACAAACAATATATAGTGCATAGTAATTATACTCCAGATGGAGTATTTTCTGGTTTTTTCTCAGTTAGCATAGAAGTTTCTTTTGGTTGTCTGTGTCTAGGTAATGAAATTTTATATTTTGGTTTTTCTTTTGGTTTTTCTTTGTCTTCTGGTTTAATCTCTTCTTCTTTAATCGTTTTCGATATTGAAACTTTAACCTTATCAAAATCAACATCCACTAAAATATCTACAGGGTCATCATCATCATGATCTTTCTTATAACGTAAATATTCAAGAGAAACTTTGTCTTCAACTAATTTCACAAGAGCACGACGTAAAGGTCGAGCACCATAAGTAGGGTTAAAACCTTCTTCAATTAATAATTCCATCATTCTAGGAGTTAAAGATAATGAAATTTCTTTCTCTTTTTTTACTCTTTCTATTAAATCTTTTACCATAATAACTGCAATTTGCTTAATATTATTTTTGGTTAATTGTTCAAAAACAATTATTTCATCTATACGATTTAAAAATTCTGGCTTAAAGAATGCTTTAAGACTTTCACCAACAGTATTACATAATTGCGCGTATTTCGTTTTTTTGGTATCCCCTGTTTCGCCACCAAAACCAATACCCTGCGAGGCTAATTCATTATTTTGGATTGCTTTAGAACCTAAATTTGAGGTCATTATTAATATTGTGTTCTTAAAATCAATAACTCTTCCTTTAGAGTCTGTTAAACGACCATCCTCAAGTATTTGAAGTAATAAATTAAACACATCTGGATGAGCTTTCTCAACTTCATCAAACAAAACAACAGTATATGGCTTACGTCTGACAGCTTCGGTTAGTTGCCCGCCTTCGTTATACCCAATATAACCTGGTGGTGAACCAATTAATTTAGCTACAGTATGACGTTCCATAAATTCTGACATGTCTAAACGAACCATAGAGTCTTCTGCGCCAAAAAAGAATGATGCAAGAGTTTTTGTTAGTTCAGTTTTTCCTACCCCAGTAGGCCCTGAGAAGAAGAAACTTGCAATTGGTCGTTTCATATTTCGCATCCCAACTCTAGCTCTTCGTACAGCTCGAGCTACAGCTGAGACAGCTTCTTTCTGCCCAATTACTCGTTGGTGAAGAACATTTTCTAATTCTAGTAATCTTGTATTTTCATCTTTGGTAATTTTTGTCACTGGAACACCAGTCCATAATGCCACAATTGAAGCAATGTCTTGGGCCCCAACCTTTAATCTTTCTAATACTCCTTTTGGTACAATTCTTTTTTGTGCTTTTATAATAGCACCCATTTGAGCACGTAAATTTAATTCATCATCTCGGATTTCAGTTGCTGTTTCAAATCTTTGCTCCCGAACAGCTAAATCTTTATTATCTAAAATAGTTCGCAATTCTTTATCTAAAATATGTACAGCTTCAGGAAGACGATAATTCACTAAGCGAACTCTTGCACTACCTTCATCAATTAAATCAATTGCTTTATCAGGTAAAAATCGATCAGCTATATATTGGGCACCTAAATTGGCTGCTGCAGTTAGAGCTTCATTTGTAATTTCTAATCTATGGTGCTGCTCATAACGTAATCTTAAACCTTTTAGAATAGTTATAGTTTCTTCTATACTAGGTTCATTTACCCAAACTGGTTGGAAACGACGTTCTAAAGCTGGGTCCTTCTCAATATGTTGTCGATATTCATCAATTGTTGTAGCTCCTATACATTGTAGTTCTCCACGTGCCAGAGCAGGTTTTAAAATATTGGCAGCATCTAATGCTCCTTCTGCTGCACCAGCACCAACTAATGTGTGAACTTCGTCGATCACAATAATTATATTTTTTTGTTCTTTTAATTCCTGTACGATTCTTTTTAAACGTTCTTCAAATTCCCCACGATATTTTGTCCCTGCTAGTAATAACGTAATATCTAAAACAAATACTTTATGGTCATGCATTTCACTAGGAACTTCACGTTGAATAATTCTTTGTGCTAGGCCTTCAGCTACTGCTGTTTTACCAACCCCAGGTTCACCGATTAAAATTGGATTATTTTTACGTCGTCTTGATAAAATTTGTATAACACGTTCAATTTCATTTTGTCTACCAACAACAGGGTCTAATTTTGCTCTTTCTGCTGCTTCTGTTAAATCTGTTGTATACTCTAATAAATTCGGGGCTGTTAAAGAAGCTCTATCTAAATCATCAAAAAGAAATAAATCCTTTGTCTGGTTTTGATCCCCTGATCCAACATTAGCTAAAACTTTTGAAGACCCAGATTCATGGTTTTTATCTAACTCATTAAGCACATAAGCTTTAATTCGAGGTATGTTTGCACCCAAGTTTTGTAAAACTTTTGAGCATATACCATCTGTATCATTTAATAGTGCTAAAAAAATATGCTCAGTATTGATATAACTATGGTTTAACTCCTTCGATTGCTTTATTGACATTTCTAATACTTTTTTCGCCCTCGGGGTAAAGGGGATTTCTATTGCAACAAACCCTGTTCCTTTACCTATAAGTCTTTCCACTTCTATTCTTACTTTTCTAATAGTAATTCCATACTCTCTAACAGCATTAGTGGTTACACCGCAGCCTTCACCTAATAGGCCCAAAAGTATTTGTTCCGTACCTACAAAATTATGGCCTAAACGTCTTGATTCTTCTTGTGACATCATAATTACTTGTAACGCCCGCTCAGTAAACCTTTCAAACATAAATATACCTCCTAAATTGGTGTTAATTAATAAAACTATAGATTGCTTGAATCTTCCTATAATTTTAATATTATTTAAAACAGTTATTCTATTCTTAAATAATATCTCTATACCATTGTATAACGAAGAGTGAAATTTTTCAAGCGGTGAGTGAAATAGAAAAAATCTTATAAGACCAAGTATAGGAAAAACTACCTTGATCTCCAAATGAAAAATATATTACTATATAATAGTAGTGATATATCTATATTACTATTATTAATAATTATCATTTAATAAAATACTTTTACTTAAATTAAACTATGGCAAAAAATAAAGGTGCTAGGATTATAATAACCCTAAGATGTACAAACTGCAAAAAAACATCAAACCCTAACGGAAAAACAGATATTAATTCTAGCCAGGGGGCAACAGCAAATAAAAGTAAAAAAAAAATCGATTATACAACAACAAAAAATCGTAGAAACACTCCAGATAGACTTGAATTAAAAAAGTTTTGCCCTAACTGTAATTCACATACACAACAAAAAGAAATAAAATAAGGAGTATAATATGCCAAATAATGATAATAAGGGAAATAAAGGAAAGCCGACAAAAACTAGACGCCAACCATTTAAACTTAAACCAAATGAGACAATTGATTATAAACAAGTTGATATTCTTTTATCGTTTTCAACAGAACATGGTAAAATTAAATCTCGTCGTTCAACGAATCTAACATTAAAACAACAAAGACAACTTTCAAAAGCTATCAAAAGAGCAAGATATTTACATTTATTACCTTTTGTTACATCAGTAGAAAATTAATGTTCTTAGAATATTAGCTTAAATGTTATAATATTTTTAAACTATACTTTTTCTTTACTTTTTCAAGAAATAAGATATAAAAAATATAAAAACAGAAAAAATATGAGTCGTTCACAAAGAAATGATAATTTTATCGATAAAACTTTTACGATTATGGCAGATATTATCTTGAAAGTTTTCCCAGCAAGTAAAGAAGAGAAGCAAGCTTTTTTTTACTACAGAGATGGTATGTCAGCACAATCTGAAGGTGAGTACGCAGAAGCATTAGAGAATTACTACGAAGCATTACAGCTTGAAGAAGATCCTTATGATCGTAGTTTTATCTTATATAATATTGGTTTGATCTATTCTAGTAATGGAGAATACCTAAAAGCTTTAGAGTATTACCATCAAGCTTTAGAATTAAACCCAAATTTACCACAGGCGTTAAATAATATTGCTGTTATATATCATTACCAAGGTGTAAAAGCTTCCGAAAAACAAAATATTGATGTCGCTAAATTACTTTTTAATAAAGCTGCTGAGTATTGGAAACAAGCAATCAATCTTGCCCCAAATAATTATATAGAAGCTCAAAATTGGTTGCGAACAACAGGTCGGCTTTCCGCTTAAAAAACTTTAAATATATAACTAGCTTTTCTTAATCGAAATTTATTGATCTTTTTTTTATTTGTACAATCTATTACTTCAATTTTTTTAGTCTAAACTAAGACTCATTTTGCTTTTGTTCCCAAGCTTAAATAAAATTAATTAAAAAATTTTCAGGTTTCATTATTATTTAATAATGCAAATAATTAAAAAATGACTGAAAAAACAGTAACGAATGATAAAAATGTTAATACAGGTTATATAACACAAGTTATTGGACCAGTTATCGATGCAGTCTTTTCTTCAGGTATATTACCAAAAATTTATAATGCTCTTGAAGTAGAGAGTAAAGAAGGAGTTATTATTTGTGAAGTACAACAATTATTAGGGGATAACAGAGTTAGAGCTATTGCAATGAGTGCTACCGATGGTTTACAGAGAGGAGTTAAAGTTATTGATACTAAATCTCCAATCCTAGTTCCTGTAGGTAAACCAACTCTTGGCCGTATTTTTAATGTTTTAGGACAAACTGTAGATAATTTAGGAGATGATACTGGTAATGAAACATTACCTATTCACAGACCTGCACCAGCCTTCACAGACCTTGAAACTAAACCAGCTATTTTTGAGACTGGTATTAAAGTAGTAGATTTATTAGCTCCTTATCGTAGAGGTGGTAAAATTGGACTTTTTGGTGGTGCAGGAGTAGGTAAAACTGTTTTAATTATGGAATTAATTAATAACATTGCGAAAGCTCATGGTGGTGTTTCTGTTTTTGGTGGAGTAGGTGAAAGAACACGTGAAGGTAATGATTTATACATGGAAATGAAAGAATCCGGTGTAATAAACGAGAAAAATTTATTAGAATCTAAAGTAGCTTTAGTTTATGGTCAAATGAATGAGCCACCTGGTGCACGTATGCGTGTTGGGTTAACTGCTCTAACAATGGCTGAGTATTTCCGTGATATTAATAAACAGGATGTTTTATTATTTATCGATAATATTTTTAGATTTGTACAAGCTGGTTCAGAAGTTTCAGCCTTATTAGGACGTATGCCTTCAGCCGTAGGATACCAACCTACTCTAGGTACTGAAATGGGTGCTTTACAAGAACGTATTACATCAACTACTCAAGGTTCGATTACTTCTATCCAAGCTGTTTATGTACCTGCGGATGATTTAACTGATCCAGCTCCAGCTACAACTTTTGCTCATTTAGATGCAACAACTGTATTATCTAGGGGTTTAGCTGCCAAAGGAATATACCCAGCTGTAGACCCTTTAGATTCAACTTCAACTATGTTACAACCTTTAATTGTTGGTGATGAGCATTATAAAACAGCTCAATTAGTTAAAGAAACATTACAACGTTATAAAGAACTACAAGATATTATTGCAATTCTAGGGATTGATGAATTATCTGAAGAAGATCGTTTAGTTGTAGATCGTGCTAGAAAAATTGAACGTTTTTTATCACAACCATTCTTCGTTGCAGAAATATTTACTGGGTCTCCTGGTAAATACGTAGACTTAGAAAACACGATTAAAGGTTTCAATATGATTTTAGGTGGTGAATTAGATGATTTACCTGAACAAGCTTTTTATTTAGTTGGCGATATTAATGAAGCAATCTCTAAAGCAAAAACTTTTAATAATTAATTAGGGAATTTTCCAATGAGTTTAAATATTCGTGTAATTGCTCCAGATGGATTAATTTGGGATACTTCTTCCGATGAAGTAGTTCTACCTAGTCTTACAGGTCAATTAGGTATCCTTACAGGCCATGCTCCTTTAATTACTGCTCTTGAAATCGGAATTCTTAGAATTAAAGTTAATTCATCTTGGACACCCATTATTGTTCTTGGTGGCTTTGCTGTCATAAAAAATGATGAAGTTATAGTTTTAATTAGTGGAGTAGAAGAAATTGTAAAACAAGATTACGCCCAAGCAAAAGAGTTTTTAGCTAAAGCTACAAAAAATTTAGATTTAGCACAAACAACTAAAGAAAAAATTGATGCATCACAAGAGATGAAAATAGCATCATCTAAGTTACAGGCTTTTAAATTTATAGAGTCTTAAAGCATTAATAAATATTTTTGTAGAAACTATGAAAGAAAATGTTAAAAGATTGGAGTTTAAATTTTATTCTATGACGGATATTATTAAGACTTCATCACGTTCAATTACAGAATTATATTTTAACGAGCATTTTGATGAACTAAGGCAACGTGTATTTCATATTTTAAGTTTTTTATCTTTAATTACATTTTTTACATTTTATAATGTGAAATTATTAGTTAAAATTTTAGAAAGTCCAGTCTCAAATATACAATTCTTTCAACTATCTCCGGGCGAATATTTTGTTTCGACTTTAGTAATCTCATTTTATGCTGGTGTTTTATTTTCTACACCATTACTGTTAAGTCAAACACTTTTCTTTTTTAGACCTGCTTTAACTAAAAATGAAAAAAATATTATAGTCGGTTTATTGATTAGCTCTATTGTTTTGTTTATTCTAGGATTACTTTTTTCTTACTTTCTTTTGATTCCTGCAGCCTTAAATTTTTTTATTTTTTATGGCTCAGAAGTTATCGAACCTTTTTGGTCTTTTACCCAGTATTTTAATTTTGTCTCTACTTTATTTTTTAGTACAGGATTAGTGTTTCAAGTACCAATTGTTCAAATTATCCTAAGTTTATCTAAGATAGTTGACCCAATAAAAATGTTAAATTATTGGCGACCGATGATACTTTTTTCTACAATACTAGGTGCTGTATTAACGCCTTCAGCAGATCCTATAACACAATTATTATTATCAAGTGCTTTATTTTTGTTATACTTTTTAGGGAGCATAACATCGATCAATTTAGTAAAAAAAGAGGTTTTATAAGGGTAATAAGGAATTAATTCCTTATTACCCTTATAAAACCTCTTTTTTTACTAAAATCTCTTTCTATCAAGGATTATCAATTAAAAACTTTTTAATTTACCTCATTTCAATATGGAACTTTTGAAAAGACTAATGAAATTTACCATGATAAGTTTTTTTTTTATCATTAGTAGTCTTACACTTTCTGTTAAGATATCAGAAGCCTATCCAATTTATGCACAACAGGCATATACAAATCCGCGTGCAGCAAATGGACGAATTGCATGTGCAAATTGCCATTTAGCAGAAAAACCTGTGCAAATAGAATCACCAAAAGCTATATTACCAAATAAAGTTTTTGAAGCAGCTGTAAAGATTCCTTATGCCAAAGATGCCAAACAAGTTCTAGGGAATGGTCAATTAAGTGGATTAAACGTTGGTGCTGTTGTTATCTTGCCTGAAGGTTTCAAATTAGCACCAAAAAATTTGATTTCAAAGGAAATACAGGAAAAAAGTAAGGGGGTTTATATCTCTCCTTATAGCTCAACTCAGGATAACATATTAGTAGTTGGTCCAATTGCAGGTGATACACATCAAGAAATTATTTTCCCGGTTTTATCGCCTGACCCAGCAACTAATAAAAATGTTAATTTCTTAAAATATCCAATTTATGTTGGGGCAAATAGAGGTCGAGGACAAATATACCCTACTGGAGAAAAAAGTAATAATAATATCGTTACTTCATCTTTTGAAGGTCAAATTGCAGAAATTCAAACTTTAGATAAGGGTGAAACTGCAATCACTATAGTAAGTTCTGCTGGTAAAGAAACTAAACAAACTATTCCTAAAGGCCTATCATTAGTAGTTTCAAAAAAAGATACTATTAAATTAGACCAACCGTTAACGAAAGATCCTAATGTTGGTGGATTTGGGCAAACCGATGTAGAAATTGTTTTACAAGATCCAACTAGAATAATTGGTTTCATAATTTTTGCTTTTTCTGTATTATTTACTCAAATCTTTTTTGTAATTAAGAAAAAACAATTTGAAAAAGTTCAGGCTGCGGAATTGAAATTTTAGTATTGCTTTTTTTCAATAAATTAAAGAAAAATTATTTTTCTTTAGTTTATTGAAAAAAATCTATTTATTAAGGAAAAACTAAAGAGAAATTTGATTATCTAGGGGAACTTTTTATTTCATAGCTATAGCTATAATCCTCTATTTTTTGTTTATCTCCTCCTCGGAATTTTTGTTGATACTCATAAAATCGATCTTTTGGTTTTTTAGAGATTAACGGTAAGTTTATCTTCTTAAAACTTTCCGAAGATGGTATAAATAATATTTCCCCATTTTTTGTCTCACTATTATTCCAAAAACTTAAAAAATCACCCAACCCCATAGAGACAATTTTAACATTACTAGCGATATCTAATAACACTGTATCACTCTCAGATAGGTAAGCAGTTTCACTACGTTCATCTGGCTCAAGAAACTCATGAAGTTCTTCAGGAATACGTGGGAATAAAAAGCGTTGGTAATTTAATTCATATTGAGGTTTCAGTTGTGTACGCGATTTTATTAATCTATACTTCGTTAACCACAATAGAATTTTATCCATTCTGGTTTCTGGGGAAGCATATTTATTTTGTAACGTAAATGAATCATCGAAGTAATCGATATTTGTTAATGGATAATCATCCTGGTTACTAGAATTCTCAATAAACCTTATCGTTTTAAAAGGTTCCAGAAGTTCCTCAAGAACTATTATTAATAAATCTTGTGCTTCTTCTAGATCAGAAAAAATCGGAATGATATTTTTGCTTAATAATTCGTCTGTATTTTTATAAACTAAATCTTCTATTTCTGATAATCTTAATTCTTTTTTCTCTTTGTTCCAAATATCATCTAGCCCAATGGTTTTGATATTATTTTCTAAAATATCTTTAAATGTTCTATTAAAGCTTACTTCATCCCTTGGCGTTGTAAGGTAAGGTTCGGCATTCGTAAATATTGTATTATCAAGAAATGCGTAATCATATTCATATTCACTCAAAAAATAATAAAGCATTCTTTCTTTTCCTGAATCATCTACTATCATTTCTGTAATTAATTTTGACTCATCTTCTTCCTGTTCTTCTATAGTTAAATCTTGTACCTCTAAATTCCCATTTATACCATATTTTTTTGCTAAAACTAAAGCTTCTAAAGGTAATTCTGGCAAACTCCCGTATGGAGCTTCAACCTCAAGTGCATGTTCTAATATAAAAGGTCTATTCCCTGGTTTACCTTCTATGAAACCCTTTTTATTAAGGTCTGCATCAGTTCTCATTAAAAAGGTACCTGCCCGCGCCGATATAGCTTTCCCATATGAAGAATTTGATAAATCATCAAAATTATTAATTGGTACAGCGACTAGAGTTTCTTTTCCTTCTCCTTTTATAGATTTAACAATAAAATAGACCTGAACTTTGTTAAGTTTTTCTTTAGCGGCAAGATTTTGGTTAACATCTTTTTCCCCCGTAAGCTTAATTTTTTTATCACTTTCATTTAAATTTCCTGGCTTGTCGGTTTTTTCACTTCCATCATTAATCCCCCAACGATCAAAATTCTCATTTTCTTCACTCCAAAGATTATTTACAGTAACGTTATTATCAAATAAATTTTTGTTACTGTCATTAATCTCATTAGAGACACGACTCGACACATTAAGACCACTAGGCACGTTCTTAGGCACGAAATTTAGGTTCGTCATATTTTCAACTCATTATTTTTGATTATAAATCACCTCTGTTTACTATTTTTTCCTATAGGTTATTCTATAAGAAAATATTGTATCTAAAAAAATACAAACTGTATTGATAACTTATACTGTTATCATAATACAGTTTGTATTTTTTATATACAATATTTATATTTAAAAGACAGGGAATGTTAAAGCATCAGGATAAAAACGATTAGCTTCAATAATAAACCCAGCAGTAAATGTCATCCATCCAACAAATAAAACAGGTGCAGTCGAAAGATATTTTAAGAAATTGTCCATGTTGTTCGATACCTCTTAATTTATTATATATAGTGAAATTTTTTTTTTAGATTTTTAGGAATGTTATTATCGTGGAGATACAGTAATTTCAGAATCAGGAACTAAAAAATTCCCAGTAGTGAATTCTTGCCAAGCTGAAACTGGCCAAATAAACCCTGATGACATAATTTTTAATGCTAATGGAACATCAAGAATAATTTCTTTTTCTGTTGGGTTCGAGGTAGCACCAACTGTATTCAGATAACTGCGACCAGCCCAACCTATCCAGCCACTTATATATAAGAACATCATTCCTGGAATCATAAATTCAACAGCATGATCCCATCTTCCATCTGTTATTAGATGGGGTAAGCCTTCTTTCCCACATAATAACTCAGAGTTTGAGTAACGAGTAAATCTTTGCTTAGTTCTGGTAATTTGTTGTTCTAAAGCTAACGCTGGAGGAGATCCAGGCTCATATTTTTTAACTCTTACTTCTAATTTTTTGACACTAGCATCGAATCGCTTATTAAAAGGTGCAGAATCACTACATTTTGTTAAACCCGCAACATCGGCAAATGCTGCTAAAGGTATGCTGAGAGCTAAAAAAAATATTAATACTGATTTTTTAAAATTAAACATTAATCGGTAAAGTAATGAAAAACTATGAGTTTTAATAAAAAATAAATTTTTCATGCCATATAGTTTATATACAACATGGAAATAATGATATAAATATAGTATAGTATACTATTTGTGTAAAATTCAAGTTAGTTTAAGAACGTTAGACAATTTTTTGATTATCGACGATCAGTATAACGCTGAGAGCCAATTTTTTCAAGTTTTTGATTACGGCGAAGGGGTCTTGTTACTAATTCTAAAACGTCAATAGCATTTGTAAAACCATGAATTTGAGCAAATGTGAATTCAACGGACCATTTTGTATTAATACCCCTTGCTTCTAATGGGTTTGCATGCGCCATCCCAGTAATAACTAAATCGGGTTTCATATCACGAATTCTATCTACTTGATTATAATTATCAGGCTTTTCAATAATAATCGGAATTGGGATGTTTTTTTCTTTACAAGTTTTTTGCAATAACTGTAATTCAGCTCCCTGATATCTTTTATCCATGTAAGGTATACCAATCTCAAATACAATCATACCTGATCTTATTAAGAAACGTGCTAATGAAATCTCTAATAAATTGTCACCCATAAAGAATACACTTTTACCGTCGATCAAACTAACATAATATTTTAATTTTTCCCAGATTTCATCTTCCCTTTGTTGTAACCCTTTAGGTTCAATACTAAAAACTGTACAAATCTTTTCCAACCAAGCTCTTGTACCATCAGGTCCAATAGGGAATGGAGCACCAATTAGTTTACATTTTCTTCTTCTCATCAATGTTGTTGCAGTTCTGCTTAAATATGGATTTACTCCACAGACATAATTCCCTTCATTGATAAGAGGTAGTTCAGTATAACGTTTTGAGGGTAACCAACCTGAAACTCGAATACCTTGTTTTTTCAATTCTAAAGTAAGTTGATTAACAACTGGGTCAGGTATAGAACCAAATAAAATAAGAGGTACATGTTCAATATAATCCTTATCAATTGGGATTGCTTTTTCTAATGTTGTTTCTAGCTGCTTTGCATTTGGTCGTTGTGCTAAAGCAGCTAATACAGTATCCTCTCCCTGTGTAAAAGCATAATCAAGTCCATTTGCTCTAGCTACTACAATTGGTAAGCTTATTTCTGCTTCTAACTTTGGTGCAATACCTTCTAGATCCATTTTAATTATTTCTGTTGTACAGGTACCAATCCAAAATATTACACTTGGGTTTCGGTCTCTTTTTACTTGTAAACATAAGCGTTTCAGCTCTTCGTAATCACTTAATTGTGCTGATATATCACCTTCTTCTAATTCAGCCATAGCATAGCGAGGTTCCGCAAAAATCATTACTCCCAAAGCGTTTTGCAAAAAGTACCCACAGGTCTTTGTCCCAATAACTAAAAAGAAACTATCTTCAATTTTTTGGTACAACCAGGCAACACAACTAATTGGGCAAAACGTATGATAATTCCCTGTTTCACATTCAAAATTTATCTTTTCTTTTAAATCGTTGTTATCTACATGTTTTATTTGATTCATATAAATCCTTTTACTAAAAAATTAAAATTTATAAGTCTACTCATTTTAGACTAAATCGAAAATACTTCATTTAAATCATTTTCAATAGTATCAAATTCTAATGTATCTTCATCTTTTTCTTTAGGATTTAAATAGAAATCAGATAGTAAACTAAATAACTCACGATCTGCTGCTTCTTTTGGAACCACGCCTTCAGGATTAGCAATAAGTTGGTCTGCTATATTTAGGTAGTATTCACAAATATAATATAAAGAACTATCAGATTCTGTCATTTCAAATAAAGTTTTACCTTTTACTCTTGAAACCCTAATGTCTTCAATAAGAGGTAGTACTTCTAAAACAGGCATTGGCACTGCATCGATATATTTATCAATTAAATCTCGAGTAGCTGTTCTATTACCTATAAGTCCTGCAAGTCTTAATGCATGCGTTCTAGCTTTTTCTCGCACTGAAGCAGCAATTCTATTTGCAGCAAATAATGCATCAAAACCATTATCTGTTACAATTAAACAATAGTCGGCATAGTTCAATGGTGCAGCAAAACCACCACAAACAACATCCCCTAAAACATCAAATAAAATCACATCATATTCATCAAATGCGTTTAATTCTTTTAAAAGTTTTACTGTTTCTCCAACAACATAACCTCCACACCCAGCTCCAGCAGGTGGTCCTCCAGCTTCAACACAGTCAACTCCCCCATAACCTTGGTATATAACGTCTTCTGGCCAAATATCTTCGTAATGATAATCTTTTGCCTGTAATGTATCAATAATCGTTGGAATTAAAAAACCAGTTAGTGTAAATGTACTATCATGTTTTGGGTCACAACCAATTTGTAAAACACGTTTTCCTCGTCTAGAAAGAGCGACAGAAATATTACAACTTGTTGTAGATTTACCGATACCACCTTTACCGTAAACAGCTAGCTTCATATATGACTCCTAATTTTTATTATGTGTTAACTAAATTATTATTATTTAAAAAATAATTATTAATAATAGTTGCTCTTAAGAGATATTGATTGGTATAAATGATATAAGCATATTATAATATAGTTTTTAACAAGTATTATTAAATTATATTATATTATTATGTTATATTACTATATATTATAATCTAGATATTTAACATATATACATTTATATAATATAATATAATTTTAGTTCATAATTTTAAATTTATTTACTTTAGATTTTTAGTCTTTAATTATATATTTAGTTGCATAATTTTTTGATATTTGGTTTTTTTGTAAATATATAAGCTATACTAATTAGGTACATTTATGGCAATTTTAATTATATTATAAAAATAGGGGGTAATAATGTTTTTCCAGGATTTTTGTAACGTTTGTAATGATAGTAATATATTTAATAATGTACTTTTTGCTTCCTGCCTTGTCTCTACAATTTTCTATTGGTTTAGTTTAGGGTTTAAAAATATAAAAATTTTTAGTACTTTAGCAAAAATCACTTCAAAATTTGCAACCTTAAGTCTCTTTGTTTTTTTATTAAATCGTTGGATTCAATTTGGTTATTTTCCTTTAAGTAATTTATATGAATCTTTATTGTTTTTATCGTGCATACTTTTATTTGTTTACCAAGCTTTAGAATCTAAAACCCAAAGTTCGTTGTTTGGATGTATTATTGTCCCAATCGTHTTATTTATTACTGGTTTTGCTGCATTAACATTACCTCTTGAGATGCAAAAAGCAAGCGCHTTAGTTCCAGCTTTACAATCAAATTGGTTAATGATGCACGTTAGTTTGATGATGTTAAGTTATGCTATTTTAATTATTGGGTCATCATTTGCAATAGTTTATGTAGGTGCGTTTTTAGAACTTGAAGATTATATAAAAACTATACCAGTTAGAGCTGCTGAATATGAAAAGCATATGCTAAAAACTTTAAACCTAACTAAAAGCCAATTTTTATATCTAGGATTAGATGTAATTTATAATGAAGAAGAAGATATTGTTATAAATAATCGTACAAAGTTTTTATATCATATAGATAATTGGAGTTATCGAGCTATAAGTTTAGGATTTCCTTTTTTAACTATTGGTATAATAGCAGGTGCTGTTTGGGCAAATGAGGCTTGGGGATCTTATTGGAGTTGGGACCCAAAAGAAACTTGGGCTTTAATTACTTGGTTAATTTTTGCGGCATATTTACATCTTCGGTTAATAGTAGGCTTAAATGGTAAAAAACCAGCTCTTTTAGCAAGTATAGGATTTTTTGTTGTTTGGATTTGTTATCTTGGGGTTAATTTTTTAGGTCAAGGATTACATAGCTACGGTTGGTTTACATAAAACTAGAATTACTTTTGTATCTTCTATAATAAATAATAAATTTACTTTTATTACTATAATTTAGTTATCTTAAAATGAATACCTTATTTATTAAATTTAAGAGAAAACTGATCTTTTTTAAATCCTTAGGATAAAAAGATTGGTGCTGAAAGTTAAAAGGTTATTTTTATAGAAGAAAATCTAAAATAATAAGGAAATAAGGAGTTAAGGGAAATAAAATATATTGTCTTACTATATACTATAGTATATCTAACTCTATTTTATTGAATATAATGGTTCGATAGTATTTTTACAAAAAGGCTAATAAAATATGGAAATCATATTACTAACAAAGTTACCAGAACTGTACTCAATGTATAGTCCAATTGTAGATATTTTACCAATTGTTCCAGTTCTTTTTTTATTACTTGCCTTCCTTTGGCAAGCTTCAGTTGGTTTTAGATAAACAACTTATAAATAGTGGTTTTGTAGAAATATACTAGTATCTAGGATATGGGGCTAATGTCTTCTTATTATTTAAACTTATCAAACTCAATACCCTAATTACTTTAATAATTATTTATATATCTTTATATTATGATTGAACCTCTTCTTTTTGGTATGGTATTAGGTCTTATCCCAGTAACTTTAATTGGTTTATTTGTTGCTGCTTTTTTACAATACCGCCGCGGAAATAAACTTGGTCTATAAGAAAGAGAGATAATATAATTATTATCTCTCCTGTTTTAAATTTTTAATTACCAACTAGCTTTTCGTACACCAGGTAATAAGCAATTATGTGCCATTTCTCTAATCATATGTCTACATAAGCCAAAATCTCGATAAACCCCTCGACTACGACCAGTTCGCCAACAACGGTTTCTTAATCTTATACGTGAGCTATTTCTTGGTAGCTTTTCTATTTTTTTATGAACTCCCATTTGATCCGAAAAAGTATTTGCCTTTTTAAATTCTAAAAGAAGTGATTTTCGTTTCTCGCTATACTTTATAACTAACCTTTCTCGTTTTTTCTCTCGTTCAATCATTGATTGTTTAGCCATAGAAAATTCCTTAATTAATTTTTTTATGTTTTATTAAATTTGTATATTAAAGTAATATTATACTTTAATATACAAACCTAAACAATAGTATAATCTAAATTAACCAAATTTTCCAGTAGTGGAAGCTATAACAAAAGCAGCATAAGTTAAAATATAACCGACTGTAAAATGAACTAGCCCTACTAATCTGGCTTGAACAATTGATAGAGCAACAGGTTTGTCACGCCAACGAACTAAGTTCGCAAGAGGTGTACGCTCGTGAGCCCAAACTAATGTTTCTATAAGCTCTTGCCAGTATCCTCTCCATGAAATTAAGAACATAAACCCAGTAGCCCAAATTAAATGTCCAAATAAGAACATCCAGGCCCATACAGATAAACTATTCATACCATAAGGATTGTATCCGTTTATTAATGGCGATGAATTTAGCCATAAATAATCACGTAACCAACCCATAATATAGTTCGAAGACTCATTAAACTGAGCTGCATTACCTTGCCAAATTGTAACATGTTTCCAATGCCAATAGAAAGTAACCCAACCAATTGTGTTTAGCATCCAAAACATTGATAAATAAAAAGCATCCCAAGCTGAAATATCACAAGTACCACCACGACCTGGACCATCACAAGGGAAACTGTATCCAAAATCTTTTTTATCTGGCATTAATTTAGAACCACGGGCATCTAAGGCCCCTTTAACTAAGATTAATGTTGTAGTATGTAATCCTAAAGCAATAGCATGATGTACTAAAAAATCACCAGGCCCAATAGTTAAAAATAAATCATTTTTATCATTATTAATTGCTTCTATCCAACCAGGTAACCAAATTTCACTTCCGGCAACACTAGCAGGACTTTCTTTTGAAGATAATAAAAGATCAAAACCATAAACTGCTTTTCCTGAAGCTGCTTGGATAAATTGTGCAAAAACAGGTTCTACTAATATTTGTTTTTCAGGTTGACCAAATGCAACTACAGTATCATTATGAATATATAGTCCTAATGTATGGAAACCTAAAAATAAACTAACCCAACTTAAATGAGAAATAATTGCTTCTTTATGCTCAAGCATTCTAGCTAATACATTATCCTGGTTTGCTTCTGGATCGTAATCTCTAACAAAGAAAATCGCCCCATGTGCAAATGCCCCTACCATTAGGAACCCAGCTATATATTGGTGATGTGTATAAAGCGCTGCTTGAGTTGTAAAATCTTTTGCCATAAAAGCATAAGGAGGTATTGCGTACATATGTTGAGCAACTAGAGATGTAGTTACACCTAATGCTGCTAGAGCTAAACCTAGTTGCATATGTAAAGAGTTTGTTATTGTATCAAATAATCCTCGATGTCCTGCACCTAATCTACCACCTGGTGGGCGATGTGCATCTAGGATTTCTTTCATATTATGACCAATAGCAAAATTTGTTCTATACATATGACCAGCGATTATAAATACAACCGCAATTGCAAGATGATGATGTGCTATATCAGTAAGCCAAAGAGATTGAGATTGTGGGTGAAAACCACCTAAGAATGTCAAAATAGCAGTACCTGCACCTGTATTTGTACCAAAAATATGTTCTACCGTATCAGGATTTTGAGAATAAGCATTCCAATTACCATCAAAAAATGGAGTTAAACCATCTGGATGTGGTAAAGTTGTTAAGAAATTATCCCAACCAACATGAATACCACGAGATGCTGGAATAGCAACATGAACTAAATGTCCTGTCCACGCTAAAGAGCTTACTCCAAATAAACCTGTTAAATGATGGTTTAAACGTGATTCATTAGTTTTAAACCAAGACAGGCTTGGACGGAATTTTGGTTGTAAATGTAACCAACCAGCAAATAATAATAAGCTAGATAAGGCTATTAAAAAAATAGACCCAACATATAAATCATTATTTGTTCTCATTCCGATAGTATACCACCAATGGTAAACCCCTGAATAAGATATATTTACTGGGTAAAATGCACCACCTTTTGTGAAAGCTTTCATTGCAAGATCACCAAAATGTGGATCCCAAATTGTGTGCGCAATTGGTTTTACTTTTAATGGGTTTAAAGACCATTGTTCAAAGTTACCTTGCCAAGCAACATGGAATAAATTACCGGATGTCCAAAGAAAAATAATTGCTAAATGACCGAAATGAGAAGCAAAGATTTTTTGATATAAATTTTCTTCTGTCATCCCATCATGTGTTTCAAAGTCATGGGCTGTTGCAATTCCAAACCAAATTCTTCTAGTTGTCGGATCTTGTGCTAAAGCTTGGCTAAATTTTGGAAATTTAGTTACCATAGATATTTTACCTCGTTAATTTTATCCTACAGAAATAATTCTTGCTAAGAAGAATGACCATGTTGTTCCAATACCACCTAATAGATAATGAGCTAAACCTACAGCTCGACCTTGAGTAATACTTAATGCTCGAGGTTGAATTGCTGGTGCAACTTTAATTTTATTATGAGCCCAAACAATTGATTCAATAAGCTCTTGCCAGTAGCCACGACCACTAAATAAGAACATTAAACTAAATGCCCAAATGAAATGTGCTCCAAGGAAGATTAAACCATAAGCAGATAGAGAAGATCCATATGACTGAATTACTTGTGATGCTTGTGCCCATAAAAAATCTCTTAACCATCCGTTAATAGTAATTGCACTTTGGGCAAAGTTACCACCACTTATGTGAGAAACTGTTCCTGTTGGTGTTACTGATCCCCAAACATCAGATTGCATTTTCCAACTGAAATGGAATATAACTACTGAAATTGAGTTATACATCCAGAATAAACCTAAAAATATATGGTCCCAAGCTGAAACTTGACAAGTACCACCTCTTCCTGGTCCATCACAAGGGAAACGGAAACCTAAATTAGCTTTATCCGGTATTAGTTTTGAACTACGAGCATATAAAACACCTTTTAATAAAATTAAAACAGTTACATGGATTGTAAAAGCATGAATATGGTGAACCATAAAATCAGCTGTACTTAATTTTATTGGCATTATAGCAATTTTTGATCCAATAGAAACAATATCACCACCAAAAACGTAGCTTGCTGTTGTTAAAGCATTTGGTGCAGTACTACCTGGTGCTAATAAATGTAAATTTTGAATTGCTTGTGCGAAAATAGGTTTTAAAGGAATCCCTGTATCTGAAAACATATCCGGAGCACGCCCTAATGCTCTCATTGTATCATTATGTATGTATAAACCAAAACTATGGAAGCCTAAGAATATACAAACCCAATTTAAATGAGAGATAATAGAATCTCTGTGACGAACAACTCTATCTAATAAATTATTATAGTTTTTTGCTGGATTATAATCACGAACCATAAAAATAGCCCCATGTGCTGCACCACCTACAATACAGAATCCCCCAATCCACATATGATGAGTAAATAAAGAAAGTTGTGTAGCATAATCAGTAGCAATATAAGGATATGGAGGCATTGCATACATATGATGAGCAACTATAATACTTAACGATCCCATCATCGCCAGATTAATTGCTAGTTGCGCATGCCATGAAGTTGTTAAAATTTCATAAAGACCTGTATGGCCTGCACCAGTAAAAGGTCCTTTATGAGCTTCTAAAATTTCTTTCATGCTATGTCCAATTCCCCAATTTGTACGGTACATATGACCTGCAACGATAAATAATACTGCTAAAGCTAAATGATGATGAGCAGTATCACTTAACCAAAGGCCACCTGTAACAGGGTTTAATCCACCTTTAAAAGTTAAAAAATCAGAATATTCACCCCAATTTAATGAAAAGAAAGGAACTAAACCTTTTTTGAAACTTGGGTAAAGCTGGCCGATTAATTCCCTATTAATAATAAATTCATAAGGTAAAGGGATTTCTTGTGAAGCAACCCCAGCATCTAATAATTTATTAATAGGTAATGCTATATGAATTTGGTGTCCAGACCAAGCTAAACAGCCTAATCCTAGTAAACCAGATAAATGGTGGTTTAACATTGATTCTGCATTTTGAAACCACTCTAACTTTGGAGCAGCTTTGTGATAATGGAACCAGCCTCCAAATAACATTAATCCAGACATAATTAATCCACCAATGGCAGTCCAGTATAATTCAATTTCACTTGTTATACCTTCAGCACGCCATAATTGGAAAAACCCTGATGTTATTTGAACACCTTGAAAATTACCACCAACATCTCCATTTAGGATTTCTTGCCCAACAATAGGCCACACGACTTGTGCGCTAGGTTTAATACCAATAGGATTATTTAACCATGCTAAATAATTTGAGAAATAGGCACCGTGAAAATGCATTCCACTTATCCATAAAAATATTATTGCTAGTTGTCCAAAATGTGCACTAAAAATTTTTCTAGAAACTTCTTCTAAAGAATTAGTTTGGCTATCAAAATCATGCGCATCGGCGTGTAAATTCCAAATCCAAGTAGTTGTTTTTGGGCCTTTAGACAATACACGCGAAAAATGACCTGGCTTAGCCCATTTTTCGAAACTAGTTTTGTTAACATCACGATCAACGAGAACTTTAACTTTGGCTTCTTGCTTATTGGAGTTCATTTACCTTTTCCTCTCTGGAGACATAAAGATAGGAAACGCTCAAGTCTCATGAAATAGTTATACTATTCCGAATTGAGTTTTCACTAATATATTATAACTAATTTCCTAAAAAAAAGAAACCTTATTATATTATTACAAAACTTGTGATAACACTAAATTTTTTTACATGGTTATATAAGTATTTTAAAGATCCTATTTTTGTAAATATTTTTTGGACACTGCTATAATTTATACCCCCAAGGGAATTCGAATCCCTGTTCCCTCCGTGAAAAGGAGATGTCCTAGGCCTCTAGACGATGGGGGCTTAAATTATTTTTTACATTTTTAGTATAAAAAATAATTTCTACATATTTATTTGAGCAGGCCCAGAAGGAATTGAACCTACATTAGAAACTTAGAAGGTTCCGGTCTTTATCCATTAGACGATGAGCCCATTTATCTAAAAATTATTACTTTTTTAATAGCTTCCAGAATAACGCTTATAAATTGTAATCATATGTATATATATATATATATGGTATGAACATAACTTTGTCAAATGCTATAAATTAAAAAATTAAAATATAGATATGAAAGATATAATATTTTATGTTTAGAAATTATTTCTAAACATAAAATATTATATCAAAAAAGGAAACTAGTAGTTAACTTAACTTTATATTTCTACAAAGAATTATTAACTAACACAACAAATAATGTTGAGCTTCCAAGGCTTTTCTAAAAACAAAACTAACTGAGAACCTTTAATTAAGACAACAGTAAGTCTCTAGAAAATAAGAAATAATGTCTTATTCTTAATAACGATCTCCAGCAGGTCTTGCTTGAACAGCATAACTTGAAATCGTGTATTGAATGTTACGACCACTAATTTCATTACGTTCTAAATAGAAACCAGGTTCGTTTGCAGGTCGTTGTACAATAAATGATAATACACAACTTTCTGTACCGATACTAGCATCAAACGCATTAATTTTAATGTAACCTTCTGGGTTAACTTTTCTACATTCACCAAGTTCATACATTAATGCAGCAGGATCTTGGATGTCAAATAAAGGAAGACCCCATAATTCCCAATATGAATTACGTGGGTGTGGATCATCCGTCCATTCTACACTAACAGCCCATCCTTTTGACATAGCATAAGCAACTTGTTTTTTAATTTGCTCATCAGTTAAATCTGGTAAAAACGAAAAACATCCTTGTGTAACTCTCATCACTATTCAAATTCCTTAAAGATAAATTATAGAAATTTTATTTTTAGCTATATACTAAAATTTTTATTTGCTCTCTACTTTCGCTTAAAATAATATGGGGTATTAAGTATTTTTTCTAAAATTCTAACAAATTTAAGATCAACCCTGAATTTTATAACAAAATAATAAGTAATATAACTTTAATAATAAAGTAAATAAAATTATTATATGTATTTTCTAGCTATCCAAAGATAACTAGAATTAACGAGAATTGGTCTATTATAAGTTTAATTTCAGTATACTAGTTGCTTTCAGTTGGAAGTTCAACGAAATCAGGTGTATCTGTTGAAGTGTAATCAAAAGTAATATCTTTCCATAAATCTAACGCTGCTTTTAAAGGACCACAAGTAGCCGCTGCGTTACGTAAGATTTCAGGACCTTCTCCAACATAATCACGACCTTCATTACGAGCTAGAACCATAGATTCTAGAGCAACACGGTTTGCTGTCGCACCCGATTGAATACCATCAGGGTGACCAATAGTACCACCACCAAATTGTAGAACCACATCATCACCTAAATAGAAAAGAAGTTGGTGCATTTGACCACAATGGATTCCACCAGAAGCTACAGGAACACATTTTCTAAGAGATGCCCAATCCATGTCGAAGAATAAACCTTCAGGTAAATTAATTTTAAGTTGAGTTAATAATAAACTGTTGTAGAATCCTCTAACCATTAAAGGATCTCCTTCTAATTTACCAACAACTGTACCAGCATGGATATGGTCTACACCACACATACGCATCCATTTACAGATAACTCGGAAGTTAATACCATGGTTTTTTTGACGAGCATAAGTAGAATTACCTGCACGATGTAAATGTAAAATCATCTCAGCTTTTCGTGCCCAGATAGCCATAGTTTGAATAGCAGTATAACCGATAACTAAATCGACCATTACAATAACAGTACCAATTGAATGAGCGTACTCTGCACGTTCATATATTTGTTCCATTGTTGCAGCAGTAACGTTTAGGTAAGAACCTTTAACTTCACCTGTTGCAGCAGCGGCACGGTTAACACCTTCCATACAGTATAAGAAACGTTCTTTCCAACGCATGAATGGTTGTGAGTTAATGTTCTCATCATCCTTAAGGAAATCAAGACCACCACATAAACCTTCATAAACTACACGTCCGTAGTTTTTACCTGAAAGACCTAATTTAGGTTTTACAGTAGCACCTAAGAAAGGACGACCAAATTTGTCTAATCTTTCTCTTTCCACAACAACACCAGTTGCTGGACCTTGGAAAGTTTTTAAGTAAGCAAAAGGAATTCTCATGTCTTCTAGACGTAAAGCTTTAACAGCTTTAAAACCGAAAACGTTACCAATAATAGAGGCTGTTAAGTTCGCAAGAGAACCTTCCTCAAATAAATCACATTCATAAGCGACGTATGCAAAGTATTGGTCGCTTGTTCCAGGTACTGGATCTACTCTATATGCTTTTGCTCTATAGATATCGCAAGCAGTTAATAAGTCTGTCCAAACTACTGTCCATGTTGCAGTAGAAGATTCACCCGCAACAGCAGCAGCAGCTTCTACGGGGTCTACGCCTGGTTGTGGAGTTATACGGAATAGAGCTAGAATATCAGTGTCTTTAACGTTATAATCAGCATCCCAGTATCCCATTTTGGCATACGGAATTACACCTGATTCGTAACGCTCACTTTTTAATCGAGTTCTTTCCTGCACATTCTCAGGCATATAGATTCTCCGAAGCCAGCAACAAGCTCTTAATAGTTTTTATCCTTTAATGAGGGAATAGTTTAAAAGTCCCTAAGATATATAAATACTATACTTTACAAAGGTGCTAACCTTTCTATGTTAATAAACAAAAAGATAATTTTTATTAATTGTATTTTACAAAGTATTATTTTATATTAAATTACTTAAAAAGAGTTGTATATAGATTTCTAATATAATAGATCTAGTTGGATTTGATTACTTTAGGGTTATTTGATTTATAAAGGCGATATAGCCAAGTGGTAAGGCCGTGGATTGCAAATCCTCTATCCCCAGTTCGAATCTGGGTGTCGCCTAATTAAAAATTTTAAACTAACCGATAGTTTTAAAAGTATATTTTTAAGTTAGTTGTTATATGATGTATTGGTGTAACTGGGGGTGTGGCGGAATGGTAGACGCAACGGACTTAAAACTTTGAGCATCAAATCATTAACGTGATTAGCCAAGTAAGTTCTCAAATTCAAGGAAATCTAAGTCATAATTATGATAAGACAATCTTGAGCCAAAAATTAATATAGTTAATTATTAATTAAGGTGCAGAGACTCGACGGGAACTACCTTAATTGGTAAAGAGAGAGTCCAATTTTGAAAAAAATGTATATACGTTTTTTATTTTTGATGAAAATCATATTAAAATGAAAATCCGTTGATGCAAATCGTGAGGGTTCAAGTCCCTCCACCCCCAAATAAAGGTAGTGTAATAAAAAAATTTAAAATTTTTATGTGTATTTGTCTAAATTGTGAGCGTATAGATAATTGTGAGGTTTATTTTATTGTTGAACAGAAACATAATGAAAAAAAGAATTATTATAAAAAAAAAAGAACCTTTTTCCCTCAATCCCCTACTTTATTGTGTATAAATTTTTTTTCTAAAAAAAATGTATACCTTCTGGAATGGGATGTTAATGAATGTTTATCTTACCAAGAAAAACCTGGTAGTTGGATGTCATTTAACCCAAATAATGCTAGACACTCATCTTATCTTTCATTTGATTTATTATTTTAAAAAAATTTATCATTATAAAATATGTTTATTCTATCTATTTTATCAATAAATTTTAAAGTCAACTCTATAATTCTTAATAATTAAATACCAAACTTTAATAGTAGCGTGCAATATAAAATTAGTATTCAAAATTATTTTTTACCATTTTATTCTTACTAAGTTTAACATATAGACCTTAATGTTTTAGTCATTTAGTTTTAGACTCGCCACTATCACTACTATTAGCAGCTTGTTATGATTTATTTATTTGCTAGATTTTATTCCTTCTATAGAGTTAACCTTCTGAGGGTTTATAATAATCTTTATAAAATAATTCTTCAATATTTTTAAAATGATTCCTACCCGTATCAGCTTCAAACTCAGGATATTCTTTTAATGAAGAAGTACTTACTGAAGATTCACGTGTTAGAGCAATTTCTCCTGTTCTTGATAGCTGTAGAATATTATATTTTTCTAATATTTTTTGAAGAGCTACAATTTTCCCAGGGTCTGCTGTTAATTCTAAGATAAGGGTAGATTCTGTGATATCAGTAATTTTAAATCTAAATACTTGAGCTAAATTTAGAATTTCCTCTCGTTCTAGAACACTTACTTCTAATTTTATTAAAACCAACTCCCTCTGTACTAGGGGTAAATATGTTATATCTTGTACACTTACAACATTAAGCAATTTTTTTATTTGCTTGGTTAACTGGCTGGCAGCATCTGAACCATCACTTTGATTTATTACTACTATTGTTATTCGCTCATAACATTTTCTTTCGCATGATGCCATTGTAATACTTTCAATCTGGAATCGTCTTCTAGTTAATAAACTTATAATACGTACTAACCCTCCTGCATCCTTTTCAACTAATACTGAAATAGTTCTTTTCATAATTATTCTAAATATTATTTTAATTAATAAATTCACTACAATTATTTGAACAAAAAAGAAAATTTCCCCTTTTTTGTTCAAATTATTTTACTGGGTTACTTTAACTATAGCGGAAAAGGCTGATGGGTCTAAAATAGCTAACTGTGATAACATTTTACGATTTAGAAGTATTTTTGAACGTTTTAAATTGTGGATAAATCTACTATATTTTAAGTTGTAGTTGCTTACCGCAGCATTAATTCTTGTAATCCATAATTGACGAAATATTCTTTTCTTCTCTTTTCTTCCACGATAGGCGTATATCAAGCTTTTAATTACTTGTTGATTTGCTACACGGAACAAACTTGAATGAGCGCCACAAAATCCTTTTGCAAGTTTTAATATTTTATTTCTACGATTCCTAGCGACATTCCCTCGCTTAACTCTTACCATTAATTTTCTTATCGTTATAAGTTAACAAACTAACATTTTTCTTATGGCTTTGGTATCTGATTTACTTACTACAATAGTGTTTGCTAAATTTCTTTTTTGTTTAGAAGATTTTTTTTCTAGAAGATGTCCCTTAAAGGCTTTACGTCTAACAAATCTTTTTCCTGCAATAAGTTTGTAACGTTTCTTTGCAGCTTTTCTTGTTTTAAGTTTTGGCATAATTTTTTTTTGATATCTATATATTTTTATATCATGAATGACTAATTATTTTAAGAACTTCGATCAATAAATTTTTATTATTAGGTCAAATTTTAGATATAAATCGTTTCATCCCCCGGTTCCCAATCACTTGGACAAACCTCATCAGGATTTTCTGTTATATGTTGAATGGCTTGTAAAATCCTTAGGGTTTCATCAACACTACGACCAAAAGATAAATTATTTGTTGTTGAATATTGTATAACCCCTTTTTTATCAATAATAAATAAACCACGTAAAGCAACCCCAGAATCATGTAAAATGTTATAAGAATTACTAATTTCTTTTTTTAAGTCAGAAACTAGAGGATAGCTCAATGGACCTAATCCTCCATCCTCACGTTTCGTTTGTACCCACGATAAATGTGAATATTCACTATCAACAGAAACAGCTAAAACCTCAGTATCTAGTGAACTAAATTCTTTAAAACGGTCACTAAATGAAGTTATTTCAGTAGGACAAACAAAAGTAAAATTTAATGGATAAAAAAATAGAACAACATATTTTTTTTTACGGTAATCTGATAATCGAATTTTATAACGCTCTTCGTCATAAACTGCTATTGCTTCAAAATCTGGAGCAATTTTTCCTACCTGTGCATTATTATTATTCATAATAATATTTTCCTTATATAATTAATCACAGTTAATTTTATCTTTATACTTTAAAGAATAACTACTCTTTAAAGTAACTTATTAATTCTATCTCTCTAAGTAATAAAATAATAATCAAGACCCATTTAATATATAGTATTCCAATCTTTTTCCGAATTTAGAGGTTTCATCAATCCCATCTGTATTAAATTAATTAAGATGATAGAATAGTTTCCTGCACGTTGGAAAAAGAACATAAAATTTTGTAAAGTATGTCCGTAATGTGCTTTTTCTTTAACACCAATTTCTGTTAATGCTAGATTTGCCTCAGCACATTTATCTAGGTGTTGGAAAAAACTTGGATGATTTACATTTAAAATAACAGGGAATAAGCGTCCTGCACTTTGATTTGTTTTTTTGATTACATGAATATCAAATTTACGAGCATCTAAACCTAAAGTAGCATAAAAACTACTTCTTTGTAAGTCATTTAAATACATAGTTGCAAAAACTGATAATAGAAAAAATCTGCACCAAAGTTTAGCAACAGTAGTAGTTAATAATTCTGGCTGTGATTTTAAAATAGCAGCAAAGAAATCTCCATGTCTATTTTCATCTTGGCACCAACTTTCAAAAAACCTAAAAATTGGATAAATACGATATTCGGGGTTTTTTTCTAAATGTCTATAGATCGTTATATATCGCCAATAACCAATTTTTTCTGATAAATACGTAGCATAAAAAATAAATTTAGGCGAGAAAAAAGTATACTTACGACTTTTAGTTAAAAATCCTAAATCAAGAGTTAAATTAAAGTCACTCATAGATTTATTTAAAAAACCTGCGTGTCTTGCTTCATCTCTAGACATAAAAGCAAATCCTTCAGCTAATAAAGGGTTTTTCGTTTTAAGGTTTCTTGATAATTCTTTGTATAATAGAAACCCTGAAAATTCAGCAGTACATGATCTTTCTAGAAATTCCGTAATAAGAGATTTTGTGCGCTTATCAAAATGAGCCCAAGATTGGTTAAACTCTTGGTCACGGATAAAGTGATGTTGGTTATAATCCATACGAAATTCTTCTATAATAGCTTCAAGCTCTGATTTATTTGAATTAATGTCTAAATTCGCCATTGCATCAAAATCAGTTGTATAAAAGCGAGGTGTTAGTAAAGACTCACCTGCAGGAGTTTTTGTTTTTACTGCATTTGTTTCATTATTTTTATTACTGTTAATCGATTTAGTCATAGATTTTACCCCTAGTATAAATTAATAGTTATTTATTACAGTTTTAATTTAAAGCTTTATTTATTTCTCATTCCGATTAGCGAAAATCACTAAATTATTTCAATATCGTATTTATTAACTTTACGAATAAAGAATTTTAAGTTCGGACCTTGTTTTATACCCAAACTGGAACACCTACAACTAAAGCTAATTATATTCTTTTTTTTTTAGTTCATCTAGCCTCTCCTATTTAATATTATTATATATTATATACTAAATAATATAATAATAAACATTTTATAAAAACCATTCTTTAAAGTAACTAGATATTAAATTATATTGATTTTGACCTAGAGTTAAATTAAAGTATATAATAAAGTCTATATTGATTATATATTTTCAAAAATTAAGGAATACTCATGGATATAATTAGCTTAGGTTGGGCTACAATTATGATGATATTTACGTTTTCTCTTTCGCTAGTCGTTTGGGGCCGTAATGGGTTTTAAGATGATATAATTTTAAGCATAAGGATGTAATAATTTATGGGTGGAGAAATTTTATCAATCGGTGTTTTATGTTTCAGTATGGTGTTAATCGGCTTATCTCTTGGGTTTCTACTATTAAAAGTCCAGGGAGAATAAAAAATTAAATTAAAATAATCAATAATAACTAAATTATTAACTTTATTAAATTATTTGTTATAATAAAAATACACTGTTATGAGTAATGTGAACATTTTTAGTATATTATCAATAATACTCAATTTTTCATTAGTTCTTATTATACTTGTTAGAAGTCCTAATGAACAGAGCTTGCAAGAAAATTTAGACCCGTTTAAACTTTTTGAAAGTTCTAGTAGAGCAGAAAAATCAATCGATAAATTAATACAAATATTAACTATTTTATATTTCGTCTTAGCTCTGGTATACAATATCCAGAGATATTTTTAAAAACTATAATAAGTAAATATAAAAGATTAAGGATAGAAGTTAAGTAGAATAAAATTAAGGTATTAATTAAATCAAGGGGCTGTATTGGTTTCGACATTTATAATTCTATTAATCAATAAGCAGATCTAAACACTTAAAACATACAGTAATTGCAAACAACATTATTAATTTTAACAAAAATCAAGTCTTTGCATAAATTTCTTGAATTTTAACCTCAATCAATTATATAATTGTTGATTGAAATAGGAATAAGATTATTTTTCCCTAAAACTTTACAAAACTTTAGTTTTGGTATTATTATTATAGATAAAGTATTTTAATTTTATTTATTGATATAAAATAAACATAAACTCATCAACTTTCTTGTTAGAAACTTGTTTATTTAGCGTTTTAAAGGTAACGAAAGTAAACTAATTGATAACTAAATCTGTGATTACATTGATTAGTTTGATGATTATTTTAAATGGACGTGGGTTCGAGTCCCACCAGCTCCTCACTTCTATAAGTTATTAAGAGAAAATTTATAGAACGAATTTTCGCATTTGTGGCCGAGTGGTTGAAGGCAACGGACTCATAATCCGTCTTCTTATTAGAACACCGCTGGTTCGAACCCAGCCAGATGCAAATTACTTAGTTCTAAACCTTTGTTTTAGACGACTTCCTTTACCTACAATACTACGTAAATAATATAACTTTGATCTTCTTACGCGAGAAGATTTAATTACTTCAATAGATTCAAATTTAGGAGAATGTATTAAAAAATTTCTTTCTACACCGATACCCTGGAATACTTTTCTAACTGAGATTGTTAAATTAATACCACTATTATTTTTTCCTAAAATAATCCCTTGGTAGTATTGTATTCTCTCTTTATTACCTTCCTTAATAAATACCCCAATCTTTACTGTATCTCCTACAAATATTTTTGATAGATTTTTTTTAATATGGACACTTTCAACAGAGTCAATAAGTTCTTTATCATTTAGAAATGTTGTTTGTTTTAGGTTTTTCATTAATTTTTTATTTATAATATTTTACTAAAGGATAATTAAAATAAATTTTTAAACTTCCAAGTTTTTATAAAACTTAACTTATTAAAAACTTATCATATCATAGTATATCTTAAAAACGTATTTTTATTTTAACTTACAATCTAGAAAAAAAAAAATTAATTATTTATAGCTTTTCTCTTGATCCAAAAGAAAATTTATTTACCGAGTAAAGGTATGGTAATCCTTAAAAATGAAGTTTACAAAATTCTATAACCAATTATATATTATAGGTGTACACTAGTTATTATCTATTATACTATTACTAGTACTATTATTTAATTTGTTCTTTATTTGTAAGCTTCCTTTTTAACCAGATTAAAAATTATAACGACCAATCTGATCTGAACAAAGAAACAAATTATTTTTCATAAATTAGTAAATAAGAAAAAATGGCTCATAAAAAAGGTGCGGGGAGTACAAAAAATGGACGAGATTCTAAATCAAAACGTCTTGGGGTAAAATGTTTCCAAGGGCACCCAGTACAGGCTGGAAATATTTTAATAAGACAAAGAGGATTAAGTTTTAAAGCAGGTGATAATGTAGGGATTGGTAAAGATTATACTTTATACGCACTTACAGAGGGGCTGGTTTCTTTCAAAAAGAAAAAGAAGCAAACATGTATTTCAGTTTCTGCTACTCTTTAATATAATTATACTAGAGAGCGGTGAGTGATAATTTATAGTATATATAAAACTATACTACGCTTATTTTAATTAATTTATTGAAATCATTAAAATATTTCGTTATACTAATAATATAATGATAATATAGAAAAAATTATATTGTATTCTAAAGAAAAACTTAGAGAAGGTTCTGAATAAACTTGGTTACTTTAATAAAAGGACCAACATTACCATGTTATATATATAACGAAAGTACTATCTAGGATCTAATCTTATTATTTATATAAATAGATTATACTATATGATTTAGTAAGCTTAAATTACATTGTCGGCAAAGTAATCTCTAGTCCTTAAAAAATTTTACTGTTAGTTTCTATTTCTAGAATTAGATGTTTTGCATAGTTCAAGAAAATATATTTTATTAGAGAAAAGAAAGAAAATATAAAATTATGACACCATCTTTAACAAATTTTTTATCCAGCTTAGTCGCTGGTGGGCTTATTGTAGTTTTACCTATTAGTCTTGCATTATTATTTGTCAGTAAAAAAGATGCTTTAACTCGTGTACCAACAAAAAAATAGTTATTAAAAACAAAAATTTTAAAAGTTAGTTTTTTAATTTTTGTTTTTTACATTTCTATAAGCAAAAAATGGATAGAAGATTTTATAATTTCTAATTCAATAATAAATAATTTTTCAAAAGTTTAATAATTCATGATAAACATAGTTTTTGGAGCAAACTTTCTTCTAGGCCTTATAATAATTCTTGGTGTACTAATTTTATATTTTTTAAGGATTATAAGACCAGAACTATCACGTGATGAAGATATTTTTTTTACAACATTAGGGTTAATTTATGGCTCTATTTTAATTATCCATGGGTGGCGACTTGACCCAATATTATTATTCAGTCAAGTTCTTCTAGTCAGTATTGCTCTTGCAGCTGGTTGGGAAAATATTCGACTTAGAGGCTTAATTGCCAAAAAGATCAAAGAACAATTAAAATTACCAAAAATTTATTCTAATAAATCTAAGTAAAATTTGTTGTTAATTCTTGTTTTTTTGTTTCAGTAATTAAAATATTTTATAGGTTTAATCTAATATGTTCAAAAAAATTTTTATAAGTCTAACTATTGCTTGTTTAGCAACTTCAGTTGGGTCATCAGTTTTAGCTATAGACCTTGATGAAGCAACAAGAACAATACCTGTTACCAGTGATGGTAAAACAACAGTATTAACTCCAGAACAAGTTAAAAGAGGGAAACGATTATTTAATTCTAGTTGCGGTCAATGTCATGTAGGTGGGGTAACAAAAACAAACCCAAATTTAGGGCTTGACTCTGAAGCGCTAAGTTTAGCAACACCTTCACGTAATAATATTAATGCTTTAGTTGATTATATGAAAGACCCAACAACTTATGACGGTTTAGAATCGATTGCAGAGATTCACCCAAGTATTAAAAGTGCTAATATTTTCACAAGAATGCGATCATTAGATGAAAATGATTTAGTAGATATTGCAGGTCATATATTACTACAACCTAAGATTGTTTCTGAGAAATGGGGTGGCGGTAAAATTTATTATTAATTAAAAAATAAAGTAGTAAAGATTTTTAATCTCGCTTTCTATATTAAAAAAATAATAGATTTTTATTTTGTTAAATTAAAAAAGACTCTATACGAGAATTATCAATGAAAAATTTTTTTTTTGGTTTCTTTATTGCATGCTTAGCTTTAATTAGTTTTCAAAACCCAGCTCAAGCGATAGACATTAATAATGGGGAAAATATTTTTACGGCTAACTGTTCAGCATGTCATGCTGGTGGTAATAATGTTATTATGCCTGAAAAAACTTTAAAGAAAGATGCTTTGGCTGATAATAAAATGAATAGTGTTAGTGCTATTACTTATCAGGTAACAAATGGTAAAAATGCTATGCCCGCTTTTGGTAGTCGTTTAACTGAAACTGATATTGAAGATGTAGCTAACTTTGTTCTTACTCAATCTGATAAAGGTTGGGATTAATCATTTAATCTTAAATAAAATACAATAAGAATAATATTATTCTTATTGTATTCAAGTTATATATATATAAACATAATAAAACAAAAATTTTATCACTTCTAAAATCTTCTTATTTAATAATACAACAAAACAGTGAGTAAAAAAATATTATATCAAGAACATGCTAGGCAAGCACTTGAAAAAGGAATGAAAGTCTTAGTTGAAGCAGTTTCAGTTACTTTGGGACCAAAAGGTAGAAATGTTGTTTTAGATAAAAAATATGGTTCACCTCAAATAATTAACGATGGAGTAAGTATTGCTAAAGAGATTGAATTAAAAGATAATATTTTTAATACTGGTGTATCTCTAATAAGACAAGCAGCTTCAAAAACAAATGATGTTGCGGGTGATGGTACAACTACAGCAACTGTTTTAGCGTATGCAATTGTAAAAAAAGGAATGAAAAATGTAGCCGCAGGTTCAAACCCAATTTCTTTAAAATTTGGTCTTGAAAAAGCCACAAAATATTTAACAAGCCAAATATTAGATTACGCCCGCCCTATTGAAAATAATATGGCGATAGAGCAAGTAGCAACAATTTCTTCCGGTAACGATAAAGAGATTGGTTCTATGATTGCAAAAGCTTTAAAAACTGTTGGCCGTGATGGGGTTATTTCTTTGGAAGAAAGTAATAATACGTTTATTGAGTTAGCAATAACGGAAGGTATGAGATTAGACAAAGGTTTTATTTCACCTTATTTTATTACAAATGCTGAAAAAGCTGAAGCTGAATATGATAATCCTTTTATTTTAATTACTAATAAAAAGCTTACTCTTGTTCAACAAGATTTAATCCCTATTTTAGAAAAAGTTGCATTTACTAAAAGACCTTTACTAATAATCGCTGAAGATATCGAAAAAGAGGCATTATCGACTCTAGTTCTTAATAAATTGAGAGGAATTGTTAATGTTGTTGCTATTCGTGCGCCTGGGTTTGGGGATCTTCGTAAATCTCTATTAGAAGATATTGCAATATTAACTGGTGGAACTTTAATAACAGAAGAACTAGGGTTACGTCTAGATAGTGTTGAATTAGAGTTATTAGGTAAAGCTTCAAGAATAACTGTTACAAAAGATTCAACTACTATTATTACTGAAGGTAATTTGGATAATATTAAAAATCGTTGTGAACAATTAAAAAAACAAATTGCGATGAATGATTCATCATATGAAATTGAAAAACTTAAGGATAGAATTGCTAAACTTTCTGGCGGGATTGCAGTTATTAAGGTTGGTGCTGTGACAGAAACAGAAATGAAAGATAAAAAATTACGATTAGAAGATGCAATAAACGCAACACGTGCAGCAGTTGAAGAAGGTGTTATTCCTGGTGGTGGAGCAACGTTAACACATCTATCAACACCATTAAAATTATGGGCAAAACAAAATTTAAAAGATGACCAACTTATTGGGGCTTACATTCTAGCAGATTCTATTAAAGAACCGCTTAAAAGAATTGCAGAAAATACTGGAAAAAATGGTAGTGTTATAACAGACTTAGTCGAAGAACAGGATTTTGAATTTGGTTATAATGCTGAAACAAATGAGTTTGGGAATATGTTTGATTATGGTATTGTTGATCCAGCAAAAGTAACACGTTCAGCATTGCAAAATGCTATCTCTATTGCTAGTATGATTTTAACAACTGAATGTATTGTTGTTGGTAATAAAACAAACCAAGGTTAAATATAACTTCGGGATTGACGGGACTCGAACCCGCAACTTTCACCGTGACAGGGTGATACTCTAACCAAATTGAGATACAACCCCACTATGAATAAATGCCTAAATAGACTATGGACATAATATGCCATAACTATTTACTTTTTGTCAATAAGCAGAAATATAGAAAAATTTTATATTCTTGTTGAACTTGTCGAAGGAATAAAATTTTCGATAAGTTAAGTTGGACAGTCTATAATTAGAATGTAAGGCTCTGTAGCTCAGTGGTTAGAGTAGGGGACTCATAAGCCCTTGGTCGCAGGTTCAAATCCAGCCAGAGTCATATTTACGGTGAGATGGCTGAGTGGCTTAAAGCGTTAGATTGCTAATCTATTGTACAAATATTCTTTGTACCGAGGGTTCGAATCCCTCTCTTTCCTAACAATATAAACTAGAATTTTATTAAAAGGGTTTTCAAATTATAGTAATAGTTTTTTCTCACTTGACAGAATTAGTAACTTTAGGTTAAAATTATGTTATTATTTAATAGAGAAATTTACGGAGAAATAATTATATGGCTAATATAAGTAAAATATTTGGAGTTGACCTTGGGACGACCAACTCCGTTGCAGCAGTAATGGAAGGTGGGCAACCCACAGTAGTTAACAACACAGAAGGATTAAGAACAACACCATCAATTGTCGCTTACACTAAAAATAAAGATTTATTAGTTGGTCAAATTGCCAAACGACAAGCTGTTATTAACCCTGAAAACACTTTTTCATCGATCAAACGTTTTATGGGTTCTAAATTTAGTGAACTAAGCAAAGAATCAAAAGAAGTTTCTTATAAACTTGTAGGGGATAACAAAGATAATGTAAAAATTGTTTGTTCTAATATGGATAAACAATTTAGTCCTGAGGAAATTTCATCACAAATCTTGAGAAAGCTTTCCAATGACGTTAGTTTATATATGGGACAAACAATTAATGAAGCGGTAATTACAGTTCCAGCATATTTCAATGATGCACAACGTCAAGCAACAAGAGACGCGGGAAGAATTGCAGGTTTAGAAGTTAAAAGAATTATCAATGAACCAACGGCAGCTTCACTAGCTTATGGTCTTGAAAAAAAGAATAATGAGCTAGTTATTATTTTTGATTTGGGTGGTGGTACATTTGATGTTTCTTTGTTAGAAGTTGGGGATGGCGTTTTTGAAGTTTTATCAACATCAGGTGATACTAAACTTGGTGGCGATGATTTTGATAGAAAAATTGTTGATTTTATTCTTGCTAAATTCCAAAAGACAGAAGGTATTAATTTAGCTTCTGACCCTCAGGCTTTACAAAGATTAACAGAGGCAGCTGAAAAAGCTAAAATTGAATTATCAAATCTATCCGAAACAACTATAAATCTTCCCTTTATTACAGCAAACCAAGATGGACCTAAACATATAGAAGAAATACTAACACGTGTGAAATTTGAAGAGCTTTGTGAAGATCTAATAAATCGTTGCCGATTACCTGTAGAGGCAGCAATAAAAGATGCTCGTATAGATCGAAATACCATTAATGAATTAGTATTGGTAGGTGGTTCAACACGTATACCAGCTGTTCAAAATTTAGTGTACAAGATAGTAGAGAAAGAGGCAAATCAGACAGTAAACCCAGATGAAGTTGTTGCGATTGGTGCAGCAGTACAGGGTGGGGTCCTAGCTGGTGAGGTTAAAAATATTCTATTATTAGATGTAACTCCTTTATCTTTAGGGGTTGAAACATTAGGGTCATTAATGACAGTAATGATACCTCGAAATACCACAATCCCAGTTAAAAAATCGGAAACTTTTTCAACCGCTACAGATAATCAAGAAAGTGTTGATATTGAGGTTTTACAGGGAGAACGTAAACTAGCTAAAGATAATAAAAGCTTAGGTAATTTCAGATTAGAAGGAATTCCATTAGCTTCTAGAGGGGTTCCACAAATTGAAGTTACTTTCGATATTAACGCGAGTGGTATCTTATCTGTTACGGCTAAGGATAAAGGAACTGGTAAAACACAGCGTATTAACATTCAGAATGCATCAACTCTAGATAAAGATGAAGTTGAGAAAATGATAAAAAATGCGGAAGAATCATCTAAAATAGATAAAGAGAAAAAAGAGAAAATCGACTTGAAGAACCAAGCTGATTTAGTTTGTTATCAAAATGAGAAGCAATTAAAAGAATACGAAGATAAGATATCTTTAGAGAAAAAAGAACTTCTTCAAGAAGGTATTAAAGGAATCCGTGATATATTACAAAATGAGGATTTTGATAATGAAGATCTGAAGAATAAACTAGAGGAGCTACAAAAAGTATCTCAAACTATTGGAGAAGAGATTGCTAGTTCCGCTAATCCAGAAGCGAAGGATGAGCCACAAGCAAATTCTGATGAAACAGTTATTGATACTGATTTCACTGATGATTAGTATCAATATAGTAAGTACATATATAAATTTAATTGCTTAATAGTTACTAATTGATATATAATTATTAATAAATAATTTTATCGGAGGATTCTTATGCTTAGTTTATATTTTTTAAAACTATTAGTTTATGCCATTGTTACAGGTTTTAGTTCACTCTTTATATTTGGTTTTTTATCTAACGATCCATCAAGAAACCCAAACCGAAAAGATTTCGAATAAGACATTATAAAATAAAGTAAAGTACTAACTTTACTTTATGATATCTTATTCGAAACCTTTTTGATTTAGAAAACATAAACTAGTTATTATGTTATAGTAATCACTATAAACTTCTGAATATTTGATTTGCGAGTGTAGCTCAGTGGTAGAGCGCAACCTTGCCAAGGTTGATGTCGCGCGTTCGAATCGCGTCACTCGCTTCTAAACAACCAAATTTATATAATAATCAAAGAATCAATTTTATGGATCAATTTTATGGATCAACTAAACCTAAAATACTATTAATTTTAGTAAAAATTAGGGTATAATAATAGTACTAACCAAACTAAAGTAAATTATGTTAAAACAAGACCAATTAACTATTGGAGGCAAAGTTTTTAATTCTCGCCTTATTGTTGGGACTGGGAAGTATAAAAGTTTAAAAGAGATGGTAGAATGTTTAGCAAAAAGTGAAAGTGAAATAGTAACAGTTGCTATAAGAAGACTTAATTTATTAAATATCTCTCAAAATGATAATTTAATAACATCCATTAACTGGGAAAAAGTATGGTTGTTACCAAATACTGCTGGTGCAAAAACAGCTGAAGAAGCTATTCGATTAGCATTTTTAGGTCGTGAATTATCTAAAAGGATTGGTCAAAAAGAAAATAATTTTATTAAATTAGAAGTGATATCTGATCCTAAATATCTTTTCCCTGATCCAATAGGGACATTAAAAGCAGCAGAATTTTTAGTTAAAAAGGGTTTTATTGTACTACCCTACACAAATACTGACCCAATGTTAGCAAAACACCTTGAGGATATTGGATGTTCTACTATTATGCCTTTGGGTTCACCTATTGGTTCAGGACAAGGTATTCAAAGCATAAATAATATTCAAATCATTATTGAAAATTCTAACATACCAGTGATTATAGATGCAGGTATTGGGTCTCCTAGTGAAGCGGCACTTGCGATGGAATTAGGTGCTGAAGCTGTTCTTATTAATACTGCAATCGCACAAGCAAAAAATTCTATGGTTATGGCTAAAGCTATGAATCTTGCTGTTCAAGCGGGTAGACAAGCTTATTTAGCAGGACAAATGGTTCCATATAAATTTGCGCAATCGAGTTCTCCTTTAAAAGGATCAGATTTTTTAAATTTAAGCAAAAAATAGTCATAAACCGCAGTAGTTGAATTTATAAAAATAAATGTCTTATCATTGAAATTTATTAGTTTTTAAAATGACAATATCATGATTAGCATGATAAGCTACTTTGGGGTTAAAAGATAAATGGTAAATCCTCATTAATAAAAAATAATACCCAAAGTTTAAAAAAGAATTAGTTCCACGATTTTTTAATCATTTTAGATCCGTAAGGGAGGAGAAGTTAGTGAATATTCCTAAACCTTTAACAACTTATTATTTTATTGTTGCAAGTAGTGAGTTTTTATTAGTTGCTGAACCTGTAGAAGAAATTTTGCGTGAACGAGTACAACATTATCGAAGAGTTAAAAAAAATATAGATTTTTGGCTGGTACAATCACCAAAATTTTTGGAATCGGTTCAATTAACTGATTTACAAATAAAATTAAAACAAGCTAAAATAACTAATGAATGTTCAGCAATTGTTTCCGTAGACAAAACTTTTATTACCTGGTTAAAATTACGACTTAATAATGTAGCCATGGGAAGCTTTATTGCACCAACAGGTGATATTACAAGCCCATTAGCTTCTAACTTTAAAGTTGGTGAAATTCTTAAATAATTCGAAAAGACTAGAAAACCAATCCTTATCAAAAGTTATATTTAAGCTCCAGTCAAAAAATTTTATAGCAGACTTAAACCCAAAGTATTAAAGAATCATTTACTAATCTCCTAAATCACTAGGTTTAGTTAAAAAGATAGTTTAGATTAATATTTTGATCCTTTAATCTAGGGAAATCACTAAAAAGATAATTTTATTTTGTCTAAACACTTTTATTTTAATCCAATTTAATCCAATTTAATAACAGATGATAAAATTATTTCCACGAATCAATACTATTTGGGATGAGTATCGACCAACTTTAAATTATATTAATGATCTTGAAAAAGAATTAATATCTTTAAGTGATAATGAGTTAAAAAGTAGAACTTCAAAATTAAAATATTTTACTTCCAAAGAAGATGGTTTAGATAAAAAAACATTGGCTGAAGGTTTTGCCTTAACTAGAGAAGCCTCTAAAAGAACAATTGATCTAAGACATTATGATGTACAATTATTAGGAGGATTAGTTTTAAATGATGGTAAAATTGCAGAAATGAAAACTGGTGAAGGGAAAACTTTAGTTTCAACTTCACCTGCGTTAGTTAATTCGTTATCTGGTAAAGGTGTTCATATAGTAACTATAAATGATTATCTAGCAAAACGTGATGCAGAATGGATGGGTCAAATACACCGATTATTAGGCTTAAAAGTTGGTCTTATACAATCCGATATGACAATACCAGACCGGAAAATAAACTATTCCCGCGATATAACATATGTAACGAATGTCGATTTAGTCTTCGATTTTTTAAAAGATAATATGGTAACTGATAAAAAAGAGTTAGTACAAAGACCTTTTAATTTTTGTATTATCGATGAAGTTGATTCTATTTTGATCGACGAGGCGAGGACTCCTTTAATTATATCACGTGATTCAGACTTACTTGTGGAAAAATATTTTAAAGCGAATGAAGCTTCTAAGTTTTTGGAAGATAAAAAGCATTTTGAAATTGATGAAAAAGCAAAAAAAATAAGTCTAACAGAACAGGGTTTAAAACGTACAAAAATTTTATTAAAAGTTGATAATTTATATAGTATACAAGATCCATGGATCCCTTATATTTTAAATTCTTTAAAAGCTAGGTATCTTTTTTTTCGCGATATTCATTATATTTTAAAAGATAACCAAATTGTTATTATTGATGAATTCACCGGTCGAGTAATGGAAGGTCGTAAATGGGGTGATGGGTTACACCAATCTATTGAAGCAAAAGAAAATATTCAAAACTTAAGGGGGAGTGAAACGTTAGCCTCTATAACTTACCAAAATTTTTTCCGACTGTATCCAAAAATATCTGGTATGACAGGAACGGCTAAAACTGAGGAACTAGAATTCGAAAATATTTATGATTTACCTGTTTCTATCCTACCTACATATGAAAAGATGCAGCGTAAAGATGATTCAGATTTTATTTTTATTGATGAAATAAGCAAATGGCGTGCTATTGCCCAAGAATGCTTAAAGATGTATTCTACAGGTCGCCCTGTTTTAGTTGGTACAACGACTATCCAAAATTCAGAAATACTTTCTCAACTATTAAACACTTATAAAGTACCTCACCAATTATTGAATGCAAAACCAGAAAATGTGAGTAGAGAATCAAAAATTGTAGCGCAAGCTGGTTGTCTAAATTCTATTACTATTGCAACAAATATGGCAGGCCGAGGGACTGACATTTTGCTAGGGGGTAATCCTGAGTTTAAAGCATTAGAATCTACTCGTTTCATATTAAAAAGATTACTAGGGAAAAAAAAATTTTTTGTTCCTGGTATTGATTTAAGAAAATTAAAAAGAGCGTTAAAGAAAAGCCCTAAATTGGTTGCTTATTTACAAACAAATCTAGATACACTATTAGCATCTCTAGAGGTTTCAAATAAGCAATTAAATCTTTTGGAAAATTTTATTTTTAACCTCCATAGTCAATTATTAAGCAAATATAAAGAAAAACAAAAAGAAGAATCTGAAATTGTAAAATCTTTGGGTGGACTTTATGTTATAGGAACTGAACGTCATGAATCACGAAGAATTGATAATCAATTAAGAGGTCGTGCTGGACGACAAGGGAATCCTGGGAGCTCTAGGTTTTTTTTAAGTTTAAATGATCCATTAATTAGAGTTTTTGGTGGTGATAAAATACAAGAAACAATGCAAAAATTAAAAATTGAAAGTGAAATTTTAGATTCTAAATTTCTTTCAGATTCTTTAAATTCTGCACAACAAAAAGTCGAAGGGTTTTATTACGATCAGCGCAAAACTTTAAATAAATATGATCAAGTTTTGGACAAGCAAAGAAAAGTTATTTATTATTTACGTGAAAAAGTTCTTTCTACTACTATTATGCGTGATTTAGTTATGGAATTTAGTGAAGGATTTCTTGATGACTTTATAGATTACCTGGATTCACAAACTCGTGAAGGAAAAGATATTATTTTGTCGAAAAAAATTCTTAGATTATTAAATCGTTTATCTATCTCAAATGGTATGATATATAATAATTTGGATAAATTGTCTAAATTAAAGAAATTTCTTTATGAGCAATTATGGGCAAGTTACGCTTGTAAAGAATTTCGTTATTCTTGTTCAACAGATTCACGTGTATTAGATAGATACAACCAACTTATATTTTTTAAATATATTGATTTTTTTTGGTTTAAGCATTTAGAAAATATGAATTTTTTGCTGGATGCTATTAGTTGGGAAGCATACGCTCAAAAAGATCCTTTTCTTCAATATGACGAGAGGGCTACAAGTCTTTTAAATCTTACTCTTAAAGACTGTAGAGATTCAATTATATTTGAAATTTTTATTTCCAATATTATATTAACAGATATAAATTAAGATAAGGAATTAAAGAAAAAATACATGTACAAATTCTTTAATTTATGTTATTATACTTTCATCATTTAGTATTTATAATAAAATATATAATAAAATATTATGACAAAAAGAACATTAGGTGGAACGAATAGAAAAGTTATTGCTGTTTCTGGTTTTCGTGCTCGAATGAAAAGTAAGCAAGGTTGTAAAGTAATAAATAATCGTCGAAGAAAAAAAAGAAAGAATTTAAGTATTTAGACAATATATTTATAGAAAATTAATTTATATAAATTAAAAATATTTTATTATGACTTTTCAAGAAGAACTTTTAATTTTATTAAAAGCCCGTTACCCTATAATTTATGTTATAACCATTGAAGAAGATCGATTAGAATATACTATTCGGAATGCTATTATTAATAAAAGTTATAGTAATCTATATGTTTGGGATTTTATTGAAGGTTATAAATTAAATCCTATAAAAAAAGAGTTTGGTAAAAGAAATCCATTGGAAGCTATAGAATTTATTGAAAAAATAAATTCAAGAACCCCAAGTATTTTTATTTTGAAAGATTTTAAGAGGTTTTTAAAGGACTTAACAATTTCTAGAAAATTACGCAATATTTTACAATTACTAAAAATACAACCTAAGACTATTATTATTGTTGATTCTGAAGTTCAAATACCAAATGATCTTAAAGATCATATCACGATTGTAAAATTTAACTTACCAACACCTAAAGAAATTAAGACAGAATTAACTCGCTTGAATAAAAATTTGACTGTTGAAGGAAATTTATCTCAACGAATCTTAGAAAAAGTTATTCAAGCTTGTCAGGGTTTATCTCTAGAGAAAATTAGAAGAGTTTTGGGAAAAGCAATCGTTATTTATAAACAAATAGATCAAAACGCAATCCCGATAATTTTAAGAGAAAAGCGTCAAGTGATCAGTCAAACAGAGCTTCTAGAGTTTTGGTCAGTTAAGAGTAAATTAAAAGATGTTGGGGGAGCTTATAATTTAAAAAAATGGTTAAACGCAAGAACTGAAATATTTTCTGAACAAGCATTAAATTATGGTTTAGTAACACCGAAAGGGGTGTTAATAATTGGGATGCAAGGAAGTGGTAAAAGTTTGATCGCGAAATCTGTTGCTTATGAATGGAAATTACCACTTTTACGTTTGGATGTAGGAAGATTATTTGCTGGGGTTGTCGGAGAATCAGAATCTAGAGTTCGTGAAATGATTGCTATTGCTGAATCTTTAGCCCCTTGTGTATTGTGGGTGGATGAAATTGATAAGGCTTTTAGTGATTCCGAACAAAATTTTGATAGCGGAACAACAACTCGTGTTTTAGCTACATTTGTAACTTGGTTAGGAGAAAAAACTCTTCCCGTTTTTGTTATTGCTACAGCTAATGATATTTATTCCTTACCTGTAGAAATATTAAGAAAAGGTCGGTTTGATGAAATCTTTTTTCTTGGTATACCAACAGTTGATGAAAGAAAATTGATTTATGAAGTTCATTTAAGACGTTTTCGACCCGAAACTTGGCAAACATATGATAGTAAAAAATTAAGTAAGCGTGCCCGTAAATTTTCTGGAGCAGAAATTGAACAAACTATTATTGATGCTATGTATGTTGCATTTAGTGAGCAACGAGAATTTACAACTAACGATATTTTGATAGCTATCAAAGAAACTATTCCAATTCTGGATATTGATCCTTTACGTACAGAGTTAATACAGAATTGGGCAGCATCAGGAAAAATTCGTGTTGCTTAAAATTTTTTAATCTAAAATTCTATTATTAATATGATTAAACGTGTTTTTAAATATTTGGCTAATTTAAAATTAGCTATAATAATACTGTTAGCCATTGCAATCGTGACGAGTATTGGTTCTATTATTGAACAAAGTAAAGAAATTCCATTTTATCAAAACAATTATCCAACATTGATTTTCAGTATACCATTTTGGAAAATCCTTCTTTTTTTAGGTTTTGATAATATTTATAGTACATGGTGGTTTCTATTATTACTTAGCCTTTTAGGACTGTCTTTAGCTTGCTGTACAGTTCTCCAACAGTTACCAACTTTAAAATTCTCTAGAAGATACTATTTTTATAAACAAGTAAACCAGTATAATAAGTTAACCTTTAAAATAAAGTCAATTAAAGTCTTTCCAAGCCATTTGAGTTATACATTATTAAAAAAAGAATATTCACTTTTTCAGCAATCTAATAGTTTTTATGCTTATAAGGGATTGATAAGTAGAGTTGGCCCTATTATTGTACATTTAAGTATTATCTGTGTATTATTAGGAAGCACATTAGGAGCTTTAAAAGGATTTAACTCTCAAGAATTAATACCCAAAACTGAAGTATTTCATATCCAAAATGTTATAAAAAATGGTTTTTTTTCTTCAATACCTCAAAAAACTTTCCGGATTAATGACTTTTGGTCAACATATACTTCTAATGGTTCAATTAAACAATTTTATACGGATGTTTCAGTTTTAAACGGTCGTGGTGGAGAAACTCAAAGAAAAACGATTTCGGTAAATAACCCATTATTATTAAGTGACTTAATTATATACCAAACTGATTGGGGAATATTAGGTTTAAGATTAAAGTATATTAAGAAGGATACCTCTAGTATAAGTCTTCAACTACCTATATCAAAAATTAATAGTTCGAACCAAAAAATTTGGATTAGTTCTTTGCCTAATACAAAACAAGATACAAAAAGTTTTATTGTACTTATTAAAGATCACCGAGGCCAAATTAGTTTATATGATAACGATGGGAAATTTGTAAAGACTATTAATATAGGCGATACTATTTATAATACTGATCTAATCAGTTTTAATTTTACTGATATAATTTCTTCTACAGGTATGCAGATTAAATCTGACCCAGGGATTAAATTAATTTATTTTGGGTTTTTATTTTTAATGGTAAGTAGCCTAGTTAGTTATATCTCTTTCTCAGAATTTTGGTTATTGTATTTCCCCACAAAAGTTATCGCTGGTGGGAAAACAAATCGGGCAAAAGTTAAATTTAATCTTGAATTTTTAAAATTTAAGCAATCTTTTTTTTAACTAATCAATTGCAACTGGACATTTATACAAAATACCTGTATTATTAAATGCAAGGTAAAATATAATTCTATGTTTTATCGATTTTTTAGTTTTTAAATTTTTAAGTTATATAGCATATTAAAATAGTGAGGTCTAAAAGATGTTTGATCATCTTAGAGGAAATGTACTAGAATTGTTTTTCGGTGTCTATTGGATTGAAATCTTTATTTTTATTTTATTTTTGGTACTAGGCTTCGTACTAGAACAAAAATTTAATTTTAATAAGCCTAGAAAATGGTTTTTGGCCTTTAATGGCTTAGTTTGTCAAAGGGTTCTTTCAGTGTTAGCCTATTATGTACCTTATTTAGATGTAGTTAATACACATATGCCCTTAATTGCTGAAACTCACCCTTTTCTTGTAAGGATTTTTTTACCAAATTATATAGCAGAATCAGTTAATCTTATACAAAAGGTACCATTCTTATCTTTTCTTTATCTGTTGTTTGGTTATGGTGTTTTAGTACGCTATAAAATTCCTGAGGATAGATTTGTCAGGTTCAATATTATGTATGGTATAATAATTATCTCTTTTCAAGGGATTTTCCATGAGCTATTTATTAACTTTACAAATGTGTTTGTTAAAAACCCGGCAGATAAGTCAGAGGCAGCATTGTTAGCTTTCCTTGCTTGGGTTGTTATATTTATACCTTGTTTTTTAAGAGCTCTTTTTGGTAAGTATGAAGGTAACACTTTTATGCGTGAAGCAATTGAGGTACATTTAGGTCGAGATGGTCCTGATTTTATTTGGTGGGATAGGACTAGAAAAGATCAAGCGCCAAAAAAACCTAAAAAATAATCTTATAAGATTATTTTTTAGGTTATGAGATCAATAATTTTTGATTAAATCAAAAATTTTAATAGGCCGAGTTGGATTTGAACCAACGTAGGAAAACCAGCGGATTTACAATCCGCCCCCTTTAACCACTCGGGCATCGACCCTAACAGTCTATCATATTATAGTTTGCATACAGGAACAACTTTTTAAAAATAGATTTTAGTATATAGAAAAAGACCTGGTTGTTTTTACTCTATGTTAAGTGTATTTTAATAACCTTGTTCTTTATTTGAAAAAATGTATTATAATCCTCTTTTCCCTAGAGGGTGTTTCTATTGAACACTCTAAAATAATTATTTAAACTAATATAATATCTTATGAAATTAGCTTATTGGATGTACGCAGGTCCTGCTCATATTGGTACTCTTAGAATTGCAAGTTCTTTTAAAAATGTCCACGCTATCATGCATGCCCCTTTAGGCGACGATTATTTTAATGTTATGCGATCAATGCTAGAAAGAAAACGTGATTTTACTGCTGTAACAGCAAGTGTTGTTGATAGACATGTTTTAGCAAGAGGATCACAAGAAAAAGTTGTTAATAATATTAGTAGAAAGGATAAGGAAGAAAAACCAGATTTAGTTGTATTAACTCCTACATGTACTTCGAGTATTTTACAAGAAGATTTACAAAACTTTGTTAACCGTGCTTCAATTGAGACACAAGCTGATGTTTTACTAGCCGATGTTAATCATTACCGAGTAAATGAGATGCAAGCTGCAGATCGTACTTTAGAACAAATTGTACAATTTTATATAAAAAAAGCCCAAAAAACTAAGCAATTAGATATAACTAAAACAATAGAGCCTTCAGTGAATATTATTGGCTCTTTCAATCTAGCCTTTCATAACCAACACGATATTGCTGAGCTGAAACGCCTGATGTCAGATTTAAATATAAAAATCAATAGTATTATACCAGAAGGTGCTTCAGTACAGGAATTAAAAAACTTACCTAAAGCTTGGTTTAATATAGTTCCTTATAGAGAGATTGGTTTACTAACAGCAGAATATTTAAAAGATGAATTTGATATGCCTTTTATTGATACTACTCCTATGGGAGTAGTTGAAACTGCTAATTGTATTAGAAAAATCCAATATATCCTAAATGATAACAATGCGGATGTTAATTTTGAAAAATATATTGATATACAAACACGTTTTGTTTCTCAATCAGCTTGGTTTTCTAGATCTATAGATTGCCAAAATTTAACCGGTAAAAAAGCAATAGTATTTGGAGATTCTACACATGCTGCAGCCATGACTAAAATTTTAACAAAAGAAATGGGTATCAATGTTGTTTGGGCTGGAACTTACTGTAAGTATGATAAATCTTGGTTTGAAAAAGAAGTCGGTGATTTATGTGATGAAATTGTTATAACAGATGACCATAATTTAATTGGTGATTTAATAGCTAAAGTTGAACCGGCAGTAATCTTTGGTACTCAGATGGAAAGACATGTTGCTAAACGTCTAAATATTCCATGTGGTGTTATATCAGCACCTGTTCATATACAAAATTTTCCTTTAAGTTATAGACCATTCCTTGGTTATGAAGGTGCGAACCAAATTGCAGATCTGATATATAATTCCTTTACATTAGGTATGGAAGATCATTTACTAGAAATTTTTGGTGGTCATGATACAAAAGAAGTTTTAAGTGCAGGATTGTCTGTAACTTCACAAGATTCCGAAATAAAATGGAATTTAGAATCACAAGCAGAATTAACAAAAATCCCAGGGTTTATTAGAGGTAAAATTAAACGAAATACCGAAAAATTTGCTCAAGAACAAAAAATGGAGACTATAACATTAGAAATTATGTATGCTGCCAAAGAAGCTGCAGCTTAAACTTTTTACTAATATAATCTTCTTGACATAAATAACCTAGTATTGATATGCTGTAATGGTATATCAATCAATTACGGGACGTAGCGCAGTTTGGTAGCGTATCTGCTTTGGGAGCAGGGTGCCGCAGGTTCAAATCCTGCCGTCCCGAATACTAATAGTTAATTAACAATTAAATGTTAGAGTTAATTGTACTTTTTGCGGAGTGGAGCAGTTTGGTAGCTCGTTGGGCTCATAACCCGAAAGTCGCAGGTTCAAATCCGGCCTCCGCTAGAATTTATATAAACTTATTAAATTTTCAGATTAAATTTTAGATTCATATAATTATGTCGCTTTATCCTAGTAAATATATGCCTGTTTTCGGTGGTAGTACAGGTGGGTGGTTACGTTCAGCAGAGTTTGAAGAAAAATATGTTATTACCTGGAATTCTACTACAGAACAATTATTTGAAATGCCTACTGCTGGTACAGCATTAATGCTCTTAGGTCAGAACTTGTTATATCTTGCTCGTAAAGAACAATGCCTTGCCCTAGGTACTCAATTACGAAAATTAAAGATAAAGGATTACAAAATTTATAGAATTTTCCCCGGTGGAGAAATACAATTCTTACATCCAAAGGATGGTGTTTTCCCTGAAACATCAAATGAAGGTAGAACTCCAGTAGGGAAAAGAGATTTCTCTATTGGTAAAAATCCTAATCCAGCTTCTATAAAATGGAAATAAGAAATCTAGTCATTTAGATTTTTAGATAATAGTTCGTCAAGTTAAATTAAAATAAATATTTAATTTTGTTTAACTTGACGAACTATTACCTTATCTTATAGACTCATATTTATAGATAGTTATAAATCTATATTTAAGACATAGTAGGGTTATATGATTTATTAGTTAGTTAATAACAAGTATATTAACATAATCAATTAGGAGAGATGGCAGAGATGGTCGATTGCGTCTGATTTGAAATCAGATGAACGTTTACGCGTTCCGTGGGTTCGAATCCGACTCTCTCCTTTAATCTAGTGTTCCCAACAACCCTTAATAGTTAAACATTCCATTTTGTAAACAACTTGCTTAAAATTAACATATTAGTATATAATAATGTTATACATTAACATATTATTTTATTTTTATTAAGGATAACAAAGATGGCAAATACTAAATCGTCAAAAAAACGTATAAAAACTAATAAAAGAAATCGTATTCAGAATAACTCTTATAAATCCCTTATAAAAAGCCATGAAAAAAAACATTTAAGCCTTATTAAGTCTTCTAGTGAACAAACTTCTAAAGGAGATGAAGAGACTTCTAACTCTCAGGCCTTACTTCGAGCTTCTTTTTCATCCGTTGTTAGTCAGATTGATAAGGCAGTTAAAAAAAATATTATTCATAAGAATACCGCTATTAGAAAAAAAACAAACTTATTTAAAAAAACATTTCCTACAGTAAATTAATATTTTAATTTTCATTTATTTTCAATATCCCGTTTAGATATAAAATATATATATATATATAACTTAGATATATTATGAAAGATATTTTAGAGAATAGAAAGCAAAAATTTCCGATAATTCTACCAGATTTGTCAGAAGTTCAACGGATAAGCTTTTGTTGGTTTTTAACAGAAGGATTACCTGAAGAGTTAACAAACTGCCCTTCAATATTAAATAAAAGAAGTGGCATTGAATTAATAATTTATGGTCAAGAATATAAGATTTATTATCCTAGTTTTGCTATTTTAAATGCTCTAAAGAAAAAAGGGAATTATAACTTAAGAGTTTATGTTCTGATGTCGTTGAAAAAAAACGAAACGGTGAAAAATGGTGCGGTACAATCAGAAGACTTCTCGCCTAAAGAACGAGTATTTTTTGGGGAAATACCTCTTATGACTGAAAAAGGTACTTTTATATTTAATGGGTGCGAAAGGGTGATTGTTAGTCAAATTATTAGAAGCCCTGGTATTTATTATAAAAGAATCCAAAAAGAGAAAAAAGTTTTTTATGAAGGAACAATTATTTCAAAGCATGGTTCTTGGTTAACTTTTGAATTAGAGTATAATTTAATTTGGGTTAAATTTGATAAGCAATATAAAATCCCTATAAATTGGTTCCTAGTTGGTTTTTCTCTAGAGGAGCATGAAATTTATCAAACGCTTCAAAACTATGAATTTTTAAGGAAAAGTGTTAAATCCCTGAATTCCGTTATTTATGACAAAATGTTTCATAAGGCTACTTTTGGAAGTTATAATAAAAGTATGTTAATGTCAGTTTTTAGAATACGTGAGCTTATAAATGAACGTCTTTTAAATAAGAATTTATATGATCTTGGTGAAGTAGGTCGTATTAAACTTAATAAGAAATTGGGGATTAATTTACCATTAAATATAAGGATTTTAACCTCTTTAGATATTCTGAAAGCTATTGATAAGTTAATTCATATTAGTTCTTATAATGAAAAGCTTGATGATATAGACAACCTAGAAAATAGAAGAGTACGTTCAGTAGGTGAGCTCTTACAACTACAAGTACGTGTAGCCCTTAATCGACTAAGAAAAAAAATTACTACCGATGAAAAATTAACACCAGATATGTTCAGGGTTAAAAAAACAAAAAGGGGTAATATAGATAAAAAGTCTAAGGATATAAAAATTAAAGCTAACAAAAGTAGAGACAACAAAAGTTTTGAGGAAGACATACCTTTAGAAGAGACTTTGATGCCTAATGATTTAGTAAATGCAAAAGTTTTAACCTCTGTCATAAGAGAATTTTTTGGTTTAAGTCCTCTATCACAATATTTTGATGAAATAAATGCTCTAGCGCAACTTACACATAAACGTCGAATTAGTTCTTTAGGTCCTGGGGGATTAAATAGTGAACATGTGAGTTTTGCAGCAAGAGATATTCACCCAACACAATATGGACGTTTATGCCCAATTGAAACTCCTGAAGGACAAAAAGCTGGTTTAATTGCATCATTGGCTACACATGCGAAAATTAATAATTATGGTTTCATAACAACTCCTTTTTTCCGTGTGTATAAAGGGAAGGTACTAAGAGAATTAGGGCCAATTTATTTAACTGCGGAACAAGAAACGATATATAAAGTTGCGTCTGGAGATGTTTTATTAACAAAAGATGAATTTTTCCAAACTACCTCAGTTCCTGTACGCTTCTATAATGAATTTATAATTGTTGATTCTGTTAGTGTTGATTTTATAGCGGTTTCTCCTATACAAATCATAGCAATAGGGGCTTCTCTAATACCATTTTTAGAACACGACGATGCGAATCGTGCATTAATGGGTTCAAATATGCAAAGACAAGCTGTTCCTTTACTATATCCAAAAAAACCTATTATTGGTACAGGTATCGAACACCAAATAGCAGCAGATTCACAAGTAGTAATTATAAATTTATTAAATGGAATTGTTGACTCGGTTTCAGCAGACCGTATTATAATCCTTGATACTAAAAATATTGGGAGCTCTAAAGTTTATTTTTTAGATAAATATCGTCGTTCAAACCAAGAAACTATAATTAATCAAAAACCATTAATTTGGACTGGTGAAATTGTAAAGCCTGGTCAAATTATCGCTGATGGACCTGGTACCGATGGAGGCGAACTTGCTTTAGGTCAAAATTTAACAGTTGCTTATATGCCTTGGGAAGGCTATAATTACGAGGATGCTATTTTAGTTAGTGAAAGATTAGTCCAAGAGGATCTTTTTACTTCGATTCATATAGAAAAATATGAACTCCAGCTTGTAGATGATAGCGCGAGTATAGAAGAAATAACAACATCGATTCCTAATATTGATGTAGATGCTATATGTAATTTAGATACAAATGGGATAATAAAAAAAGGAACATTTGTTAATGCTGGTGATATCTTAGTCGGCAAGATTACCCCTATAGTAGAGGATGAAGAATTACCAGAGAGTAAATTATTAAGGGCAATATTCAATATTAAATCACCAGAGCCTGAAGACACTTCTTTAAGAGTACCAAATGGTATTTCGGGTAGAGTTATTGAAATACAAACAGCTTCGCGTGAAAAAGGTGATAATTTAGCTTCTGGTGTATACGAATGGGTTTGTATCTCTATTGCACAGATAAAAAAAATTCGAATTGGTGACAAAATTTCGGGACGACACGGTAATAAGGGTGTCATTTCAAAAATAATTCCAATACACGACATGCCATTTTTGCCTGATGGCACAGTAGTAGACGTTATTTTAAATCCTTTGGGTGTTCCTTCCCGAATGAATGTAGGTCAAATTTTTGAATGTCTATTGGGTTTTGCTGGAGATTACTTAAACCGTAGGTTTAAAGTGGTTCCATTTGATGAAATGTATAGACCAAATGCGTCACGTATTTTAATAAACAAAACTTTAAAAAAAGCTGCAAAAAAGACTAATAAACCTTGGCTTTTTAATAAGTCTTCCCCGGGTAAAGTATTATTAACAGATGGGAGAACAGGTGAAATTTTTGATAATTCTATTCTTGTTGGAAAGCCTTATATTTTAAAGCTGATTCACTTAGTCGATAAAAAAATGCATGCCCGCTCAACTGGTTCCTATTCTCTAGTCACTCAGCAACCATTAGGAGGTAAATCAAAACATGGTGGACAAAGATTTGGAGAAATGGAAGTTTGGGCTTTAGAAGCTTTTGGAGTAGCATATACTTTGCAAGAATTACTAACTATAAAATCTGACGATATCAATGGGCGACATGAAGTGTTTAACGCTATTATTAAAGGTCACCCAATACCAGAACCAGGTGTTCCTGAATCTTTTAAAGTATTATTGAGAGAATTAAATGCTTTAGGGTTAGATATTACGACCCATCAAATTGGTAAATTAGATAATGGAGAAATGGCATCCTATAAAGTTAATTTGTTAACTCTTGTTAAATCTAAATTACTCTAAAGATTAAGTTTATTTCAAAATTATAAAAATATATATTTGTATAAAAGTATGAAAAACATGAAACAACAATTTGAGTATGTTAAAATTAATTTAGCTTCACCCGAACGCATTAAAGAGTGGGCTGAAAAAATTTTACCTAATGGAGAGATAGTTGGTGAAGTCACTGAACCTGAAACGATTAATTATCGAACTCATAAACCTGAAAAAGGTGGTTTGTTTTGTGAAAAAATCTTTGGTCCTGTCAAAAATTGGGAATGTACTTGTGGTCGTTATAAACACAAAGAACCAGATACCCTAATTTGTGAAATTTGTGGTGTAGAGTTAACAGAATCTCGAGTACGTCGACATAGAATGGGCTATATTAATTTATTATCCCCAGTTGTACATATCTGGTATTTAAAAGGCTCACCTAGTTTTTTGTCTACTATATTAGATTCTTCAATAACTAAACTTGAAGGTATTGTTTATAATGGCAAGGAACCTGAACAAGATCAGGATGTTTCAAAATACGATGATTTTTTTTATGATACAGAAGGTGAAGGTTTTGTTTATGGTAAAAAACGTCAAGGTGCGGAAATCTTATATGATAGGTTAAAACGAATTGATTTAAAAGTAGAGATTGCAAGTAACCGTAACATAATGTTTTGTTCTAATGTTACAAAAGCAGTAGAAGACGCAATTAAAAGAATTCGTATATTTGAAAATTTCTTAACGACTAATACAAGACCAGAATGGATGGTCTTACATTTCCTTCCTGTTCTACCACCGGGTATTAGACCAATGGTAAAACTAGATAATGGAAGGTTTGCGACTTCAGATTTAAATGAACTTTACCGAAAAATCATTATTAGAAATAAAAGACTAAAACGATTATTGTCAGTACACGCACCTAGTGTTGTTATTTTAACTGAAAAACGAATGATTCAAGAGGCTGTTGATACATTAATTGATAATGGGAAACGGGGTTCCAAAGTATTAGATGCAAACAAACGCCCATTAAAATCATTAGCTGATATTATTGAAGGTAAACAAGGACGATTTCGTCAAAATTTATTAGGTAAACGTGTAGATTATTCTGGACGTTCTGTTATTATTGTAGGACCTCAATTGGAATTAAACCAATGTGGATTGCCCTACGAAATGGCAATCGAGTTATTTTTGCCATTTATTATTTATAAATTACTTTCACAAGGTTTATCTCATTCAATAAAAAAGGCTAAAAAGATTATCTATAGTAATCAATCTTTTATTTGGTATTTAACAGAGGAAATATTAAGAAAACATCCTATTATTTTAAATAGGGCACCTACTCTTCACCGTTTAGGTGTGCAAGCTTTTGATCCCGTATTAGTTAGAGGAAGAGCTATTCAGTTACACCCTCTTGTTTGCCCAGCTTTTAATGCAGATTTTGATGGTGACCAAATGGCAGTACATATTCCTCTATCTTTCGAGTCGCAATTAGAAACACGATTATGTCTTTTAGCTCCTAATAATTTTTTATCTCCCTCTACCGGCGAGCCAAATATTCAACCATCTCAGGATATGGTTTTAGGTTTTTATTACTTAACAGCACAAAATAGAATGGGGTTAAAAGGTTCAAACAATTACTTCTCTAATTTTAACGAAGTAATATCAGCCTATGAACAAAAACAACTACAGTTGCATTCTTCTATTTGGGTTAGGTGTCCAAAGGATATTACTTTAGACACTGAACTAAAATTTTTAAAGACTATTATTCTAAGGGATCAACAGACCCTTCATATATATAATAATTTACAACGTAAAGAGACAAAAGACGGACAATTATTGGTACAGTATATTCGCACTACGCCTGGCCGTATTATTTTTAACCAGTGCATTAATGATATATTAAATAAATAGGAGGTATAATAAAATGTTGAAGCAATCAAAAATATTTTCTAATAATATCATCAATAAAAAAGAGTTAAAGAAAATTATTGAGTGGGCATTTAAAAATTATGGCCAGAGAAAAGCTGCTTATTTTGTAGATCAATTAAAAGAAATAGGGTTTGAATACGCTACAAAATCTGGTATTTCTATAAGTATTGAAGATTTAAAAATCTCACCTGCTAAAAGTGCTCTGATGGAAATTGCGTCTAATGATGTTTTTTTAGCAGAATCACAAGCAAATAACGGTGAGATCACAGAAGTAGAACGCTTTCAGAGAATTATTTATATCTGGAATAGTACCAGTGAAGAGTTAAAAGATCGATTAATAGAGTTTTTTAAAAAGAATGACCCTTTGAACTCGGTTTACATTATGGCTTTTTCTGGTGCACGTGGTAATATTGCACAAGTTCGACAACTAGTCGGCATGAGAGGTTTAATGTCAGACCCAAACGGTAAAATTATTGATCGGGCTATTGGAGCAAATTTTCGAGAAGGTTTATCAATCACAGATTACATTATTTCCTCTTATGGTGCTCGGAAAGGTTTAGTTGATACAGCGATAAAAACAGCTGATTCTGGTTATTTAACAAGACGACTTGTTGAAGTTGCACAAAGTATTATAATCAGTGAATTAGATTGTAAAACTGAACGAGGTATTTTTTTAGAAGAAGATGTAGAAAAGGATGAAAAAGGGTTTTTATCTCTTAAGGAACTTCTTAACGGTCGTATCATAGCATCCACAATCTTTAAACCAGGGAGTAAAGAAATTATTGCTTTAAGGAATCAGGAAATAACAGCATCTCTTATAGAGGAATTAGTTAAATCCAAAATTAATAAAGTATTAATTAGATCCCCGCTAACTTGTGAGTGTCGAAGAGCTGTTTGCCAACAATGCTATGGCTGGAATTTAGCACTAGGTACTTTAGTAGAATTAGGGGAAACAGTTGGTTTAATTGCAGCACAGTCCATTGGTGAACCTGGGACACAATTAACGATGAGAACTTTCCATACAGGAGGTATTTTTACTAGTGAGTTAATTCGCCAGGGGCGTGCTCAATGTTCTGGTTATATAAATTTTTTACCAGAGTTAAAAATTAGTCCTTATCGTACTAATTATGGTCAAGATGCTGTCGTAAGTGAAAACCAATCCTGGTTAGCAATAATCAATTATGCAAATGAAATTGTAAAAGTTCGTGTTGAGGCCCGCACGATAATCCTCGTAAATAATAATAATTATATTAAGCGTAATCAAGTATTATTTGAAGCTGCTCCGAAAATAAAAGAAATAAATTTAGCTGAGAAAGAAATTAAATATATTTGTGCGAAAGAACCAGGGGAGATATTCTTAGAAAAAGATGGCTTCCCACAAACTTCAATCACTGAGAATTTTAGTAAACGGAGTAAAAAAAATTATATTTTTTGGGTTTTATCTGGTCAAGTTTTTAGTATTGCATTTAATACTAATCTAAGAGTAAGAAAATCAGAAAAAATTTATAAAAACCAAGCGATAGCTCAATCAAAGATGGTTACTACTGTAGGGGGATTTATTCATTTATCTAGAAATAAATTAACCCAAGAAATAAACAGTTTAAGTATACAAAATTGTTCTCATGGGCTAAATGATTTTAGGATATTTATAGAGAGAAATAATATTGAAGTTACTAAATGTAAAGTTTATTTATCTCATATACATGAAATAGTATTAAAACCGGAATTACTTAATAATCGTTTATTTTCTTTGGGTTCCTTACGCAATAAAAAATATAGAACAAAAACTGGTGGTAAATTCTATATATCAAATTTTTATAAGCCAAGCTTATTTGGTCAGCACTCAGGTAACAATTTTACCAATAAGTTAAAATCAGGTTCAACAATTTTTTATATACCAGAAGCTTCAGTTCAAACAACTTCAAATAAAAAAGATTTCAAATTTAAAAAGGGAGATTATGTAAAAAAGGATATAGAAATTTTTCCTAACTATCTTACTAATATAGAAGGCTTTATAGATTTTGAAGTTGAAAAACGAATTAAATATATTAATATTAAGCCTGGTCAAAGGTACCTATTAGATAAAAGACCAAAATCATCTAAAGAGTTTAATGAGCAGGTTTATTATCCGGGGGAATTAGTATTAGATAAATTTGAAGTTAAAGTTTTAAGTTATATAGAATTTGAAGACATTAACAATGAGATATATTTATATATCCGTCCTATAACACGTTATGAGTTTACGAATGAACGTGCAGTTAAAATTTTTGAATCAAACTGTTTTGCGCCTCTAGATTTATTAGTTGAAAATTTTAATTTGCAAGTTGCATCTGGGCAACAAATTAAAATTGATTCTCCAATACAATTTGTGGATTCTCCATTAACGATTGATTATTCGCTTCAGTCAAATGATACAGAATTAATTTTTGAGTATAAAGGACCAGAAAAAAAGAATTCTTATGGTCAAGTTAATTTAATTTATTCACAAACTTTTCTTTTTGATTCGGTAATACCAAAAGAAATAAAGAAAACCGATGTATCTTTGAATTTATTTGTAGAGGAAAAACAATTTATTGACCCTTATACGGTTGTTGGTTCGTTTGATACTATATTCCCATTTGATAATTTTGTTTACAGTGTCAAAATCAAACGTAATAATATAAAGTCTAATATTTTATTAACAACCAAATCGGATTATGAAGAGATCTTTCTAGACAGTTTTACTCATAATTATAAACAAAACCAATTTTTAAAAGTAAATAAACTTTTTAATAATAATGCCCTTATTAAAAATTCGGGTTTAATGGAGAAAGTGTCAGGTAATAAAATTACTTTACATTTAGGTCAACCTTATTTTTTCTCTACAGGAGCGTTAATCCGAAAAATTCCTGGTGATTATATTAAAGGACAAGAAAATTTTGGGCAATTAGTATATGAGCGATTAAAAACTGGTGATATAGTACAAGGTTTACCAAAGATCGATAATATTTTAGAGGCACGTAAGCCTAAAACTGAGGCTCTACTTGCAACCAGACAAGGCTTTATTAAATCAATAAAATATACTTCTAATCTCATTTTAATTAGTACAGTACCCTCTAAAAGTTATGATTATTATATAGCGTCACGTTCTGAAAGATTATTAGTTAAAAATTATGAATCTATATGTGTAGGACAACCATTAACTGAAGGTCCTTTAAACCCTCATACTCTTCTTCACGTATATTTCCGATATTTTTGTTCTTTAGGGACATTATCTATTTATGAGTCAGCTTACCGAAGTTTAAAAAAATTACAAACGTTATTATTGACGTCTGTTCAAGCCATATATATTTCGCAAGGGGTTATAATTTCAGGTAAGCATGTAGAGTTAATTGTTAGAGAAATGACCCATAAAGTTTATATAGAATATCCAGGAAAAACTAATTTCTTACCTGGTGATATTATAGATTTAGATCAGGCCCAATATATTAATCTTTGTATTAAAAATAATAATAAGCTTGGGTTCCGTCCCATTTTATTAGGAATTACAAAATCTTCTTTAAAAACCGATGGGTTTTTGGCTGCAGCAAGTTTCCAAGAAACAACTCGAGTTTTAACAAGAGCAGCTATCCAAGGTAAAACCGATTGGCTTAGAGGCTTAAAAGAGAATGCTATAACAGGTCGATTAATACCAGCAGGTACGGGGTTCTATGCTAACCAGGATATTACTTTTAATAAAGTTTTATTACCGGAAAACCTAATAACGAAAAAAGATAATTTAAGTTTGAAAAAACAATTAAAATCGAAACAAACAAAATTAAAAAAATTAATAAAATTTAAGTACAATAATTAAATATATTTTCTTTTTCCTTTCATTTATACTTAAATAATTAAAAGTCTGCTATACTAGTTATCATATAGATGAATAAAAAAATAATTATTATTTAAGGAAAATGTTTTAAGTAAAAGAGTTAGGTATAAAATATTTAAAAATAAAAAGGATTATTATTTCTATGGCTAAAATTGAATTGGCTCAACTTTTAGATGCAGGTGTACATTTTGGACATAAAGCTCACCGATGGAATCCAAAAATGTTTCCCTACATCTATGCAGAACGTAATGGCATACATATTTTAGATTTGATTCAGACAACAGAATTTTTAAAGCGAGCTTGCGATTTTAGTAAAAAAGCATCGGCAAAAAACCAAACTTTTTTATTCGTTGGAACAAAAAAACAAGCGTCTTCTTTAATTGCTATTGAAGCTCAGAAATGTGGGGCATTTTATGTAAATCATCGTTGGTTAGGTGGGATGTTAACAAATTGGGTAACTATAAAAGGTCGAATTGATCGTTTAAATCAATTAGAAGAACAAGAAAAATTAAACTCGTTTAATAATCTACCTAAAAAAGAAGCATCAAATTTAAAAAAAGAATTAGAAAAACTTAAAAAATATTTTAATGGAGTGAAGGGAATGAAAAAAATCCCTGATATTTTAGTAATAATTGATCAAAAACGTGAAATTATTGCTATTCAAGAAGCACTTTCTTTAGATATTCCTATTATTTCAATTCTTGATACAAATTGTGACCCAAATTTAGCTACAATACCAATCCCTGGTAATGATGATTCTATTAGATCAATAAAATATATTATTAAAAATATAGCAGATAGTATTTGTTTAGGGCAACAAAATTCCCTTAAAATTTAGGGAATAAGGACAAAAATTAATCAAAACATTAAAAATTAGGATAAAATATTATTATGACTTTAGAAATTAGTTCAGCACTTGTTAAAGAATTGCGACAAAAAACTGGTGCTGGTATGATGAATTGTAAAAAAGCTCTTCAAGAAACAAACGGTGATTTTGAAGAAGCTATTAAAACTTTACGTCAGAAAGGTTTAGCTGCTGCCGATAAGAAAGTTGATAGAAAAACTATTGAAGGGGTTGTAAATAGTTATATCCATGCTGGTGGGAAAATTGGTGTTTTAGTTGAAGTTAATTGTGAAACAGATTTTGTTGCACGTCGTGAAGAATTTCAAGAGTTAGTTCAAAATATCGCAATGCAAATTGCAGCTTCCCCTGATGTTCTTTATGTCAATACTACTGAAATACCAAAAGAACTTTTTCTCGCGGAACAAGAAATTGAATCGGAGAAACAAGATTTAATTAATAAACCTGATGAAATTAAAGAAAAAATTGTTTTAGGGCGAATTGAAAAAACTTTGAAAAATTTAAGTTTACTTGATCAAGCATTTATTAGAGATTCAAATATTACAATTGATGAATTAATAAAGGAAAAAATCACTCTGTTTGGTGAAAACATTAAAATTAAAAGATTTACCCGTTACACACTAGGAAGCTAAGATCATGACTTCGTATTTAAAATTCCAAAGGTTATTTCATAAAATAACTAGTTAGGTAAACTTTTAGGTTTCAAAAGAATTAAGTTGATTATTAGATAAATATTAGTTGAAAAACAATATTTATATATTTTTAAAGTCTAAATTAGTCATTACATGATAGAAAAGTTTTCTATCTAAAATTTTTCTTTTTTAAGTATTTTAAACTATAATTATTTTAATTTTGGTTTCATAGCATTCATCTGTATGCGTATTTTTGCATAAGGTGTTATAATTTATCTCTTTACTAAAATTAAATATGAATATTCTGGAAAGTACTAATTTTATTCATTTGAACTCATTAATCTTTTTATCAGATATCGAAGTTGGAAAACATCTCTACTGGGAATTAAATGATATTACTTTTCATGGCCAAGTATTAATCGTTAGTTCTTTCGTAATATTATTAACACTTTTATTTTCATTTTTAGGAACTTCAAACAAGAATATAGTTCCTAATGGGTGGCAAAATTTTATGGAATCAGTTGTTGAGTTTATTAAAGATATTGCTCAAAACCAACTTGGTGAAACAGCTTACCGACCATGGTTACCGTTTATTGGTACTTTATTTTTATTTATTTTTGGCTGCAATTGGGCAGGTGCCATAATTCCTTGGAAGTTAATAAAACTTTCTGAAGGTGAATTTGGAGCTCCAACAAATGATATAAATACAACAGTAGCGTTAGCTTTATTAACATCATTTATGTATTTTTATGCAGGACTAAGTACAAAAGGATTCGGATATTTCAAACGATATATAGAACCTACACCTCTTTTATTACCAATTAATATTTTAGAGGATTTTACAAAGCCTCTTTCATTAAGTTTCCGACTATTTGGTAATGTCTTAGCAGACGAATTAACTGTTTCTGTTTTAGCTTTATTAGTTCCTTTGATTGTACCTTTACCAGTAATGCTTTTAGGTGTATTTGCTAGTTCAGTTCAAGCCTTAATTTTCTCAACTCTTGCTGGTGCCTACATTGCTGAGGCTGTTGAAGGACATTAATTCTAATTAAGTATTATATTAGTATTTTTAATATTTAAAGGAATCTATTAGAAATTTGTTAATTTTTTCTTATCTAACCCATGAATAAATTATATGGATTCAATTGTTTCTGCTGCATCCGTTATAGCTGCTGGTCTTGCTGTTGGTTTAGCTGCGATTGGGCCTGGAATCGGTCAAGGTACTGCCGCTGGTCAAGCTGTTGAAGGTATTGCTCGTCAACCAGAAGCAGAAAATAAAATCCGTGGTACTTTACTTTTAAGTTTCGCCTTCATGGAAGCGTTAACAATTTATGGGCTAGTTGTAGCTTTAGCTTTATTATTTGCAAACCCATTTACTGGTTAATAAACCATAGCTAAGACGTTTTTAATTTAATATATAATTATAAACGTCTTGGCTATTACTATCAATCAGTTATCCTTTCCCCACAAAAATTTTATTTTTAATACTAAAACTAAAAGATGTTTTATAACTATAACTCCATTTTAATAATAGGGACCGAAAAAACTGGAGGGCTATTCGATTTTGATGGTACATTACCAATTATAGCATTACAATTTGTAATTTTTATGTTCATTTTAAATTTTATCTTATATACACCTCTCCTAGATACTATTGATGAGCGAAACCTTTATATTAAAAAAAGTTTAGATGAAGCTACAAGTGTGCTAACAAAGTCTAACCAATTAAATGTAAAATACGAAGCGAAGACATCAAAAGCGCGTAAAGCAGCTAAATTAGATTTATTAACTTACCAAAAGTTATATAAGGATATTTTAGAAGAAAAAATGAAATCTTCTCAACTTTTTATTGATAAATTTTTAATTGAAACAACTGAAAATTTTGAAAATAACAAGGATAGCATATTAACGAGCTTCGATAATGAAATTGACTCTTTAAGTAGCCAAATTATGACGAAGCTTCTTACTTAAATAAACTTTTATTTTTTAAGAATAAATAGCGCCTATGAAAATTTACAAATATTAATTAATTAATAAAAAAATGAAAAGTTATCTAGAGTACTTTGCATCAAGTGAAAATTTTGGAGTAGCATTAAATACGGATATATTTGAAACAAACATTATAAATATAATCTTGTTACTAGTAATCCTTTTTGTTGTGATAAAAAACTTTTTAACAGAAAATCTTACAGCGCGTAAAAAAAAGATCGTAGACGATATACAAAATGCTGAAACCCGTTTAGCAGATTCTAACAAACGTTATACTGAAGCTAAAAAACAATGGGCCCAGATGGATATCATCATTAAAGAGATAAATCACCAAATGGAAGTTACAAAACAAAATGTTTTAAAACTTAAATGGGATCAAGGAAAAGAGGATCTTTCTAAAAAGTTTACAACAGCGATAGCAGTTTTACGTAATAGAGAGAATAAAATTTTTAATGATGTTATTAAGGAAGTTTCGAAAAAAGCATTAAACCGTGTTATTTTCAAACTTCAAAAACAATTAGGGAAAGCGGAACAATCTGCTATTGTAAATCGGAAAATAACGCAATTAGGAGACTAAAAATGGCTAACACAATGTTTGGTTCAAAAATAGCAAATCCGTATTCAGAAGCTTTATTACAATTAGGCTTAAATTTGTATTTAAAAGAAGAGAATGCTGATACTCAAGTTTTCTTTCAAATTATTTTTGATATGGAGAATTTATTAACAGTATTAAAATTAACTCCAGTATTAGGAAAATATTTAGCTAATCCTTTGATTCTGGATAAAGATAAAAAAAATGTTTTAGAAAAGTGTTTACCAAAACAAACAAGTTCCACAACAAAAAATTTTTTAATGCTTTTGGTAGATAAAAAAAGGATAGGTTTTCTTCAAATTATTATCCAAACTTTTTTGAATAAAGCCTATGATTTTGTTTGTCTTAAATTTGTTGAAGTTTATTCTGCTTCTCCCTTAAGTAAGGAGCAACAATCAGAACTTAAAGAAAAACTTAAAATATTACTGGGTCCTGAGTTTACAACTTCTAAAGTTTACTATTCTAAGATCAATATCACATTCCGTATAGATAAAGAAATTTTAGGTGGCTTTATTATTAAAGTTGATTCTAAAATTATTGATTTAAGTTTACGTGGTGAACTAGAAAGCTTGGCGAAACAAATGGAAGTAAGTTTATTAAATTAAAATTTCTAATACTGGTTTTCGTAAAAGGGTTTTGATAGTTTTTGCTATAACTACATTAAAATATCAAATTGTTCTATTCTATTTTTTCTATAATTTAAAGTTGTTATTCAAGGAAGAAAAAAAATTGATTATCTTATGACAAACCCTAATGAAATAAGTAATATTATCAGAAAACAGATTGAAGATTATAGTACCGATTTAAATGTTGATATTATTGGAACTGTATTACAGGTTGGGGATGGTATTGCTCGTGTTTATGGATTAGACGAGGTAATGGCTGGTGAATTACTAGAATTTGATGAAGGTACAATTGGGATCGCATTAAACCTAGAGAATGACAATGTTGGTGCCGTTCTTATGGGTGATGGCCGAGAAATTTTAGAAGGAAGTACAGTAAAAGCAACAGGTCGAATTGCTCAAATCCCGGTAGGTGACAGTTTATTAGGTCGAGTTTTAGATCCTTTAGCTATACCAATTGATGGTAAAGGTGAAGCAGCTTCAACAGAAACACGTCTTATTGAATCAATGGCTCCTGGTATTATTAGTAGAAAATCTGTTTGTGAGCCATTACAAACTGGTATTACTGCCATTGATGCTATGATTCCAATTGGTAGAGGCCAACGTGAATTAATTATTGGTGATAGACAAACTGGGAAAACTTCGATTGCCTTAGATACAATTATTAATCAAAGAGGACAAGATGTTGTTTGTGTTTATGTTGCAATTGGCCAAAAAGCCTCTTCTGTTGCACAAGCTGTAACTAATTTACAAGAAAGAGAAGCCTTAGATTATACTGTAATTGTTGCTGCGAATGCAGATCAACCTGCAACACTACAATATATTGCGCCTTATACGGGTGCAGCAATTGCTGAATACTTTATGTACACTGGTAAGCATACTTTAGTAGTATACGATGATTTATCAAAACAAGCATCAGCATACCGTCAAATGTCTTTATTACTACGTCGCCCACCTGGTCGAGAAGCTTACCCAGGAGATGTTTTTTATTTACATTCACGTTTATTAGAGCGTGCAGCAAAATTAAATGATGTACTTGGTGGTGGTAGTATGACTGCGTTACCAATTATTGAAACACAAGCTGGTGATGTTTCTGCGTATATCCCTACTAATGTAATTTCAATTACTGATGGCCAAATCTTTTTATCAGGTGACCTATTTAATGCTGGTTTACGTCCTGCAATCAATGTTGGTATTTCAGTATCTCGAGTAGGTTCTGCAGCACAAATAAAAGCTATGAAACAGGTTGCCGGTAAGCTAAAATTAGAATTAGCACAATTTGATGAGCTTGAAGCATTCTCGCAATTCGCTTCAGATTTAGATAAGGCAACGCAAGCCCAACTAGCTCGAGGACAACGATTAAGAGAAATTTTAAAACAAGCGCAAAATTCACCAATCCCTGTAGCTGAACAAGTAGCTATTATATATATTGGTACGAATGGATTTTTAGATGATTTAGAAATTAGTGAAATTGCCCCTTATATCAAAAGTCTTCGTGAGTATATAGCAAATTCTAAACCGGAATATCTAGAAATTGTGAATTCTTCAAAACAATTAACTAGCGAAGCTGAAACAATTTTAAAAAGTGCAATAGATGACGTAAAAAAAACTTTTAAAATTTAAGATTATTAGACTTTAAACTCTTAAAAAGTGTTTAAAGTCTAATAATCTTAAAGCTTAAAAGTTTTTTATTTATTTTTAGAATAAACCTAATGTTATTGCTTTACTAATTGGTAAACAAGCTCCAATTCCTAACCATATAGCAACAAATGTTCCTACTAAAAAGACACTTGAAGCTACTGGTCTTCTAAATGGGTTTTGGAATTTATTAACATTCTCGATAAAAGGTACTGTTATTAAGCCTAACGGCACAGCAGCCATAGCTAAAACACCTAATAATTTATTTGGTAGTACACGTAATAAGTTAAACGTTGGGAAAAAATACCATTCAGGTAAAATTTCTAAAGGAGTTGCGAATGGGTTAGCTTTTTCACCTAAAGCTGAAGGTTCCATTACAGCTAAACCAATAACTAATACAAAAGTCCCTAAAATACAAATAGGAAACATATAAAAAATATCATTTGGCCAAGCAGGTTCACCATAATAATTGTGGCCCATTCCTTTTGCTAATTTAGCACGTAATTTCGGATCTGTTAAATCCGGTTTTTTTAAGATTGACATAATATCTCCTATTATTATTATATTTATATATATTAAAAACTAAAACCTTATTTCTTTAATAAATTATATTAAATCAAATACTATTTTTCTTAGGTTTATAATGGTCCTGAAATACCTTGTTTTCTTATCATTAAGAAATGTGTGATCATTAGGGCAGCTGCTATTAACGGTAAAACAAAAGTATGTGCACTATAAAAACGTGTTAATGTATTTTGTCCTACACTAACCCCACCACGTAATAGTTGAACTATTGGAGGTCCAACAATAGGGACAGCCTCAGGTACTCCTGTTACAATTTTACATGCCCAAAATCCTACTTGGTCCCATGGTAGTGAATAGCCTGTAACACCAAAAGATACTGTTGTAACTGCTAGAGTTACTCCTGTAACCCATGTTAATTCACGAGGTTTTTTGAACCCTCCAGTTAAATAAACTCGGAAAACGTGTAAAATTAACATAAGTACCATCATACTTGCAGACCAGCGATGAATAGATCGAATTAACCACCCAAAGTTTACTTCAGTCATAATATATTCAACCGAAGAAAAAGCTTCACTAATACTAGGTCTGTAATAGAATGTCATTGCAAACCCTGTTGCAACTTGAACTAGGAAACATGTAAAAACAATACCCCCAAAGCAATAAAAAATATTAACAT